ATAAGGAAGAATTATAAAACCGTTATCCAAAGCTCAACATCCTTGTTAAACCAGTAAACAAATTTTGATATCTTTATAAACTTCAATTTATAGCATATTACTTGGTTTTTTATATAGTAATTGCTTAAAAAGTTTACTTAAGGGCTTCTTCTCCCTATTTGGTAACGACTAATTAAATATACCCCCCACGTATCATCGACTTATTTAGATGGAGCTACATACCCTATAACCCCCCTTTTTATTCTTTTAAAAAAACGAAGGTATAAAAGTATCGATGACAATATAGTAATAACATCAAACAGTAATTCAAAGGGGTTATTAAGGAAAAACTAGCAAATTTATAAAAAAGGAGGGCACAAGTCCAAAAGCCACAATTTACCGAAAGGTGGTCAAGTTTCATTAGATTTATTTAATGTTGACAAAGAATGTAGGCGATCCTAAGGGAAACCTTTATATTTAAACTTCCCGAAGTAAAACATTTCATTAGGGAAAGGAAAGGAAATCAACCGAGACTCCGAAAGTAATGGCGAGTGAAATCGGACCAGCCTTTATTTTTAAAAATAAATTTAACAAAAATACACACCAGAAACCAAAGAAGGTAAAATAGTCCTGTATGTTAAATCTTTTTAAATTAATGTTTAAAAAAATATTATTAAATTAAAATTTATTTAAATAATGAGTACGACGAGAGTGAACTTGTCGGAATATAGGGGAACCATCCTCTAAGGCTAAGTATTTATAAATTTAGCGATAGTGAAAAGTACCGTGAGGGAAAGTTTGAAATAGTTATGTAATATTAGACATAAATGAAATAGTTGAATTAGTAACTCTATAAGCAGTCGAAATTTATAATAATAAATGACGGCGTACCTTTTGCATAATGGGTCAGCAAGTTAATAGGAGTAGCAAGGTTAAAAGCCTTAGTGAAAGCGACCACACTAACTAGCTAAAAGTATTTTTAATTTCATAGATATTAAAAATAGGGTATCCTTCATAGTCATAAGGCTAAGAAGTTAAATATTTTCTAGGAGTATAGTGATGGGTAAGTTACTTCTATTAGACCCGAAGCTAGGTGATCTTCCTAAGACCAGATTATAATGGATCGAACGGGTGAATGTAGCAAAATTCTCCGAAGAGTTTTAGGAAGCGGTGAAATGCCAATCTGACCTAGTGATAGCTGGTTTTCTACGAAACATATGTAAGTATGACATCTAAACAAAATTTATGGTGGTACAGCACTGAGTTCCCAACTATTTCTTTTAAAAAGAAAAGTTTAGGTTGCGGGGACGTCGAAAATCTTACCAATGGAAGAGAATCTCGGAATGACATAAATTGATGTTAGATATTCAGACTGCTCATGCGAAGTTGGGTAGTCAAGACGGAAACAGCCGAGAACACGAAACAAGGTCCCAAATGATTTTTAAGTGAAATGAAGGAAGTAATATATTGAATGCAGCTGTAAAGTGAGCCTGGTAGTCGCTATCTTTTAATAAACGTAATGTAACAACGTAGCAGCCTTAATACAATAGAATATTACGCCAAAAATTTAACGGGTCTCAAAAAATCAACCGATATCGTGTTTATTTTGAATAATAAAAATTTAATATTCAATATACAGGTAGTAGAACATTCAGTATACTGATGATAAAACAGTGTTTCATTGTTTTTAGGTCACTGAAGAGAGAATGCTGACATGAGTAACGTAAAAAGAAGTTATAATACTTCTCGCCGAATACGAAAGGGTTGTAAGGAAAGGTTAAACCACCTTATGTTAATGCGGCCTCTAAGGAACAAAACCAAAGTTTTGTCTGATGAGTATGAATTAGAAAGTCCAATTTTAAATTAATTTATAAAAAGGACCAGGAAAATAATATGTTCATAACTACCGTACCCTAAACCGACACAGGTTCGTAAGTAGAGTATACTAAGGCGTAGAGCTAAAAGTTGTTAAGGAACTCGGCAAGTTCTCCTGCACAGTGTTCTGGGAAAACACAAAAGTGGGTAAAACCATCAAATTCCGGGGACACCCTAAAGCTTATGATACCAAGCTATCTTCGAAAGATTATAAGTGGCCAGAATAATTACCTGGGTATGGTAACAAGTCATAAGATGACGGAAACTGAAATGGGTTATCGCGGATCTAAATCAGAATTTATTATACAAAACCCACAGCCAAAGTATATAAACTCTGTAAAAGAGCAACGAGTAGACGGTGGTTATTGCAAAAAACCAATGCAATTAAGGTGTACTCTAATGGGTTTCGAAAGAAATTATCAAATCAAAAACCCATCTAAACAATTACGTAAACAATACTATTCTACTTTAAGTAAAACTAGTGTAAATAATGAATTAAATCCATGGTTTATCACCGGTTTTGCAGATGCTGAAGGGTGTTTCTCCTTTGCGATTAAACCCGACGCACGATCAAAATTAAAATGGAGAGTTTCTCCTCTTTTTGTAATAAAATGACATATTAAAGATTTTGCAATATTAGAACTTATTAAAAACACCTTAATGGTGGGTAAAATAAGAAAAAATGGAGTAAATTCAGTACAATACGTAGTTGAATTAATTAAAGAGTTACAAGTAATTATAGATCATTTCAATAAATACCCTCTAGTAACTGCAAAAGTTTCTGACTATTTAATATTTAAGCAATGTTTTGAAATAATTAAACAGAGAGAACATTTAACGGAAAAGGGTCTTTTAAATTTAATCGGATTAAAAAGCTCTCTTAATTGGGGACTTTCTGATAGTTTAAAGGAAGCTTTCCCAAATGTAGCCTTAGTAAATAGACCTGAATATAAATTTAATTTTATACCTGATCCTTTTTGGGTAGCAGGTTTTACTAGTGGTGATGGTTCTTTTCATTTAAATATTAAAAATTCATTAACTAACATAAGTTACAGAGTCTCATTAAGATTTTCAATTAATCTTAACATTAGAGATGCTGAAGTTCTGGAAGGTTTACTTAATTATTTTAATACTTTAAACTTACCTAGTACTGAAGTTAAAATAAAACTAAATCAGGAGAGTAAGTACGTATATAAATCTAACAATACTGTAAGTCTTGCAATTACAAAAATTTCTGAGTTAAATGAACTCATTATTCCTTTTTTTGAAATATATTCAGTTCAAGGACTAAAAAGTTTAGATTTTTCAGATTTTAAAAAGGTTGCCCGGATGATAGTTGCTAAAGAACATTTAACTGTCGAAGGCTTAAATAGAATTTTAGAAATAAAATTAAACATGAATAAGCATAGAGAGTGGTAATACTACTAATTACGTAATTGCATGATAAATTTGACTAGCCATGCATAAGTTTGACGATAAGAGGAACCCTTTAAAGGGTGGCACAAAATCGGAGGCCCCGACTGTTTACTAAAAACACAATTCAGAGCAATGATGAAAAATCATAGTATTCTGGATGAAATTTGCCCAATGCCATTAACATAAAAGAGGTTATGGGTAACTGTAACTGATTGAAAGTCTGGTTAATAGCGGTCTTAACTATGAGGATCCAAAGGTAGCAAAATAAATTGGCCATTAAATGTGGTCTGGTATCAATAGTGTAACGATGGTCTCACTGTCTCTACAACTTGCTCAGTGAAATTGAATTACCCGTGCAGATGCGGGTTGCCTCCAGGTGGACGGGAAACTTAAATTATATCTGGAATAAAATTAAAATGCGACTAGCTAAGTTTACTATAATAATGTTGTGTAAACCAACCAGATAACCCATTATCTGAGCTCAAACAGCATGTTTTCGGAGTAATCCTAAATCATGAAGCCTGTTTATATGTAATTATTCAATATGGGAAAAGTTAAGTTGATAAATTGAATATCTCATATAAGAGCTAGATACCTATGAACAATGTAATGTGAATTCACGTCAGAAGCGGTATGATTGATTGTAGAAAGACGTTCCCGTGTTTTTCTTAATGGGTCTAAATGTCTCATAACGTATAGTGGAGTTCTAAGGGTATCATTAAGTATTATAGTAAAAACTAGGTAAGCCCAATAATAACCAATTTACAAGAATTAGTAATTGGAGGTTTATCTGCGAAGATAAATAGCTATTAGTGGGTATAGGATATTCAAAAAAGCTAAAGTCTTGTTGTAATGACAAGGATAGGTTCAGTTGAACTAATCTGAAAGGATGCTGACTTTGAATTAGTGTTAAGTGATAATTGTTATAAATTTTTGTTAGAAGTAATAAAACTGAAATTTTATTTCATTCTAGTACCAGCACCAATTAATCCAAAGTAGGTTAACCCTGCACTAATGTATTTAGTATGCTAATAACATATTTAAATTAAATTAAAAAACTATGAATATGATAAATAGAAATTTTACTAAACCTAATCAAATTTTAATACCTTGGCAGGTAACAGGATTAACAGATGGTGAAGGATCATTTGTTTATTCTATAACTAATACAGGGAAAGGCTCAACAGGCCAAAAATTAAGTTTAGAATTTAAAGTAACACAAAAAACACATTCAGAAGGAGTACTTTATGAACTTAAAGAATATTTTGGGAGTGGTAATGTAGTTATAGATAATAGAAAAACAGATACTAAAAAATTTCATATTAATTCTTTAAAACATCTTTTAGAAAAAGTAATACCTCATTTTTATGAGTATCCTTGTCTTACTTCTAAAGAATTAAATTATAAAGATTAAAATTTGTCTAATCATGAGTAAAAAAGAACATTTGAACATATCAGGGATGGAAGAAGTAAACCAAATAGTATCATTAATGAATAAAAATAGATCTTTTGAAGATAAATATAACCATTGTAAATCTTTTTTAGGTTTATCTGATAATGAAGTAAATTTTAATTTACCAAATCATTGGGTACAAGGTTTTTTAACAGGTGAAGGTTTGTTTTATCATTATTTAAATGGTACAGTTATTAATCCTTCTCTTGAATTAGGTCAAAATAGTCATGATGTAGCTATTTTAATAGCGCTTAAAAAATAAAATAAAATTTTTCAATGGTGGTTATATAAAACCTAAATATAAGTTTAATGAATTAGAAGAATGTAAAAGTTCAAGATCTCTAAATAGATTTATTCTAAGAAATACAGAAACTATTATCCAATTTGAAGATCAATATCCTATGTTAACTAGAAAACATCTAGATTACGTAGATTGGAAAAAAGTTATAGAGTTAAAAAATAAAGGTTTACATAAAACTGAAGAAGGTTTAGCCTTAATAAATGAAATAGTATCAAAATTGAATTCTAAACGTGATTAAATTCCTAGTTTAAAAATTTAAACAATTAACATAAACTTAATGCTTGAGCTGTATGCGATGAAAGTCGCACGTACAGTTCTTAGAGGATGTCAAAGTTGTAAAACTTGGCGGAGCCTCAACAGACCCTATGCAGCTTTACTGTAGTTAGCTATCATATTGATCTACAACAACCTTAGTTAATAGTAATTAGGGATGTCGATGGACGGAAGATGGAATACCTTATGACTTTGGTTGGGTTAATATTTACCTTTTTAAGTCATGTATCATATATGACTCAAATTTTTCTTTTGTTTATTATATTCGTATTCTGTTATATAGTGTTATATGGTATGGAGCTTATAAGGGATAGGTGGCTAATTGGCAGTTTGACTGGGGCGGTCGTCTTTGATAAAGTAGCAAAGTACATCCAAAGATATTTATTTATTATAAGCAATCTTTTTTTAAAGATACTAACTAAAAATCATAGTATCTGTATAAACTATGGAGAGTATAAATTATTATATTTTTATTAACTTAAGGTATAGCTAGAAAATTGAATGGAAATCAATCAACCAATGTGAAAGGTTGTAATCGGCGTAATGGCGGAAAGCATGCCTAACTGAAAGACTTAGAAGTCGACCAGATACGTAAGTAGGGCATAGTGACCCTTCGCTATATTATGGAATAGACGGGGATCAATCGATAAAAGTTACGCTAGGGATAACAGGCTGATAGCTGGTGAGAGTACACATTGTCCCGGCTGTTTGGCACCTTAAAAACATTGGGGGGTATAAATAGAAATGTTTATATAGTAATTGGCTATATGCTGAAACACCCTTAAGCTTTAAGTACTCATTTATTTTTAAATAATAAATTGTAATAATCTTAATGATTGGGCAATCAGCAGGGAAGTTACTTATTTAGGTTATAGCAACTGTAAAATTTGTAACCCCTCAACGACTACACGCCAACATCCAGTAGCTACATAAAGGTATTCTTATGCTGGATGAAGATATAGTCTAATCTTAATTTAAAAATTAAGCTCTCAATCCTATTAATTATAAAGGTAAGAGGGGGTATATTTTTTATATACTAATATTGCGATGTCGACTCAACCTATCCTCCGGGGGTAGAAGCTTGGAAGGGTTCGGCTGTTCGCCGATTAAAAGGTTACGCGAGTTGGGTTTAATACGACGTGAGTCAGTATGGTCCCTATCTTCTGGAGGGATAAATAGTAAAAGGGGGCAGACCTTCTAGTACGAAAGGATCAATAGGCTGTGTTTCTCTAGTGTACCAATTGTAATTCTCTATTCTAATATTTTTATTTAAGATTAAAGAAAGATTAAAGCATAGTTGGGTAGCCACAAACATGATAGATAAGCGCTGAATGAATATTAAGCAGGAAGCTATCCCCCAGATACTATCTTATTGATTATCTTTTAATTAATATTTTTATTAATTTTCTTTTTAATCAGTGTGAATAAGAAATAGAACATTTCTAAATAGGATGCAAATGAAAGTGCTGTAAAGTATTTAGTTTAGCATTACTAATTTATTATATAGACTGGATGTTATTAATTGTTTTTTTTTAATGGAATACAAAATCTTACTATAATTAAAAAAAAGGGGGACTCTATTTCTTCGTTTTTTAAATTAGGACACTACCTTATGAAGGTTAAATTTATTTTAATAGATGTAAAAAGATTTTAATTAGTGTTTATACTTTTATAAAATTTAAATTTTTTTTTAATATAAATTTTGTAAAAATAAATTTTATATTTATTAGTTTCTTTCATTTAAAGATTTGAAAACTTTTTTTCAATTATAAAAACAAAAGGTAAAGTAGCTAAGTGAAGTTTTAATTGTAGTAACCTCAAATACATAAAGAAGAAATAAATTTAGAATACCAGCTTCATTAAATGTTTTAATCAGTTCAGTTATATACTTAACTTCTAAATATTCTAGTTTGTTGGTTGGTGAAAATGTATTTTAACTTTTCTCTTAATATGTTTATTAGTGAACTGATCAGTTATCCATCTAAAAATTGTATTAGGTTTTTAAAAACCATATCTTGTATGATAAGAAGATTTCACATAATACTTCAAATTTAAATTGTATTTCTTTAAAGGTTGTTGTATATTTAACTAAACGTTTCTATGTAAATTAACATTAACTATTCTTGGGTTTTACCAGGTTTCTTTATTAAAATTTTTTATAAAAAAAAACAAAACAACTTAAAAATTTTTTAATATAAAAGAAAGTGTATTTAAAAGGATTTTGTACAATAGAGTTATGCTTACAGTTGGTTTCTGTAGTAAATTTAATTTATAGTAAGGTTCGATTCCTTCTTAACTCTAGAAAATATAAAAATTCTCTTAGTTTAATGGTAGAACATCATTCTTCTAAAATGTCAATTTTGGTTCGATTCCAAAAGAGAATGAAGATAAATGACTCAAAATAAACTAAATTGTTCAGTGTAAAAAAAAATAAATTCAAAAGATTAAAAATTTTATAGTACTCAATTTTAATTCAAATTCATTAAGAATAAAAATATAAATAATAAACTAATAACTTTATTAAGTAAAAGCCAACAAAAATAATAATTAAATATTTTTACTGGATATATTCGTATCAATTTAAATAAATAAAAAAAAGTAATATTCTAAAATAAAAATAAAAAAAAAATAAAAAATATAAAAAACAAATAAAAAAAAATAATATAAACAAATAAAAAGTTTATATTTTGTTACAGTGTAAAAAAAATAAAAAGATTTTAAAACTTATTTTTTAAGAAGATGAAAAAAAAGAGTGTAAGTTTTTTAATTCTAAAAATTAAAATATGCATCCCTTAAAATAAAATAAATGGTTATTATAATATTTAGATATTAATCTAATAAAATTAAAACCCGACCTTAATATTAAGGTAATAATGTATATATCAATTATATACCTATTCAAACTTTTCAAATTTTAAATTAAATGAACCAAATTTTTTTAAATTTCAATTTTTCTATGTTAGATTTAAATTTTACAATCTTAGATATCATTTTTTTCACTACAATTCTTTCTGTTACTTTGATCATTCTTCATATGAGTGGAAGAAAAATAGGAGAAATTGGAAAAAACGTAGTCACTATCCTAGTTGGAGCTGATGCTGCTTTAAACCTAGGAGATAGAATTTTTGGTGGCAAAGATGAATCTAAAACTAGTAATACTAACTCTAACGACTCTGGGAATCAAGGTTCCAATAGTACTAATGAGGAATCTAAAACTAGTAATAATGACTCTAATGACAATTCTAGTGGTCAGAATAATGAAGGAACTAAAAACAGTTAAGTTGTTTTTTTTTCATACAAAAGTTCATTTCAACAACAACATAGTTTTTTTATCCTTAGTTTATTGGGTTATTTGGGTAAAGACATTCCACAAGAAATGGTACCCTTATTTAAATTTACTTCAAGTATTTTACTATTAACTATAGCAGCTTTTGTTGGGTTTATTAGAATTGTTTTATATATTCTAAGTGTTTATTATATAGAAAAATATAATCTATATGAGAAGTACCCTAAATATCAAAAATGGATTAGACAATTTGAAAAATTTAGAGCTTACTCAATTGTTTATGAAATTATTTTTACTATTTTTATATTTATAATGATAATATCTTTATGTGTATTTATGATTTGGATTTTATTACAATAACATATTATTATATAACGAAAAAAATCATTTACCCCCTACTTAATTTTTTAATTCTCGGTTAAATTGTATTAATACATTGATTAATAGTGTAACTATTTGTATTTAATATGATTGTATTCAATAGTATTCTTTATATTTTATTAAGTTATATAGTTATTATTGTAGAAAGTTTCACTAAACTGTTTAATCTGTTTTATTTTGATGGTAAATCATATATTTTAAGATTGCCACAGTTTCACATAGTCCTATAAAACTTTAATATTTAGACAATAAAAATTTTATATGTCTATATTACTAACAAGGTCACCGTTTAATTATTATTTTTTTTTTATATAATTTTAATATCAATATAAAATATATAATTTGATGTAATTGTGTTTTACAATTTTAAGTAGAGTCCCTATTAAATATTCATTTATAAATTAAACTAAAAGAACTAGTATTGATAAATATATCAATATTAAATCAAGCACTCATATCATTTATTAAAAATAAATATAAACATTATTAAGAATTATCATACAATCATTTATATTTATGAATCTTCTATGAAGTCATTATTGACAAATCATAAAAATGCTAACAGACAAAATTAATTTTATTAAATAAAAAAAGTTTAATAAAAATCAAAAATATATGTTATTAAACATAAATAGAAATTTATTTCAAAGTTTTCCATTCCATTTAGTAACAATATCTCCATGGCCTATATTAGTTAGTTTTTCATTATTAAATTTAACTTTAGGGGCAGTATTATCAATGCATGGATATGGTGATTTTACATTTATAGTAGGTTTAGCTTCAACAGGTTTAGGTATGTTATTATGGTTTAGAGATATCATTTTAGAAGCAACTTATTTAGGGTGTCACACTACTCAAGTACAAAAAGGATTAACAATAGGAGTCATTTTATTTATTGTTAGTGAAGTATTTGCATTCTTATCTGTATTCTGGGCATTCTTCCATTCAAGTTTAAGTCCAAGTGTAGAAATAGGAGGAGTATGGCCACCACAAGGTATAGAAGCATTATCAGCATTTGGAATACCATTATTAAATACTTTCTTATTATTAAGTAGTGGGTCAACTATAACATTTGGACACCATGCTTTAATTAAAGGAGATAGAAAAAAAGCTATAATAGGTGGATTATTAACTATTATCTTAGCTATTGTTTTCACTGCTTTACAATATGTTGAATATTTTAATGCACCATTTACTATTACAGATTCAGTATTTGGGACAACATTCTATGCTTCAACAGGTTTACATGGGTTAATTACAATAGCTCCTACCAAAATAAATAAAAAAAATTCTGTATATATTAGAAAAGTTCACTCCAATATTAAAAAAATAGACACACCATTTTTAGAATGGCTTACAGGTTTTGTTGATGCTGAAGGTAAATTTAATATTAGTTTGCGAAATTACAAAAGTCAAGACAATAAATACAATAGTTTAATCCTTACATTTCAAATAGGTCTTCATATAGACGATTTAGAAGTTTTAAAGTTAATACAAAAAAAATTAGGATGCGGAAAAATAACTATTTCGAAAAACAGATGTAATTTTTTTGTCAATGATCAAGCGTCATTAATTAATATTATAGTCCCAGTTTTTAAATTAGTTCCATTAAAAAGTTCTAAGTATTTTCAGTTTTTAATATTTGAAAAAGCAGTAAATTTAATTAAAAACAAAGGTCATCTTACCGATAGTGGAAGAAATGAAATTATAAAATTTTATCATGAAATAAAAAATCCTTCCATCTATTTAGAGGCAAGCCCAGCCCTATCACACTTAAATAAATATTGGTTAGGTGGTTTCGTTGATGGTGATGCCTCATTCTCAGCACGTCTTAATAGACCTGTTTTTAAATTTGAAAACCATGAAAAAGAATTACCCTTATTTAGGGTCATAGAGGACTATTTTCAATTTGGTAATACACGAACAACTGTAAATAAATCTTCTCAAATGGTCATATTAGAATTTAATAACATCCATTTTTTAAAAAATGTCATTGTTCCGCTTTTTACTGGCACTAAATTATTAAATAGTAAGAAATTAAAAGATTTTAATGATTTTTGTGTTTTAGTTAATATTTATTATTATGGTTATCATACCATAGCGGAAGGTGATTCTTTAGCTAGAGAAATAATAAGTAATTGGAATAATTTTAGATTATCAACTTATAAAACACCATTTACAGATTTTAATAAAAAGTATCAAATACTATCTAATATTCCTTCTCCATATTTAATTAAAGATGGTGGATTAAGATTTTATAGAAATACTTTAAATTTAGTATCTGACAAAGTAAGTATAACGGCTATTGATAATTTAAATAATGAATTAGTTTTTTCAAGTATTAGTGAATGTAGTAGAATATTACAGATAGATAGGTATAATATAAAAAAATATTTACTTAACGGTCAGATTTACAAAAATTATAGTTTTAAATTTAACAATTTTATTTATTTTGACAGAAAAGAGGGTTAATTGCATAGAAATCCTAAATTTAGGACAATTTGCAGCCAAGCTTATATTAAACATAATTACTCTAAACAAAAAAAACATATGTTTTAGTAAACTTTTCTTTGTTTTTAGGAATAATCATATTTCTATCTTATAAAAATAGATTATAGAATATGCAAATCAAAATTAATATATGAAGGTTCAACGACTAGAAAGTGAGTATTTATGTAAACAATAATCTTTCCACGAACACCCTCCAATAGATTTATCTTTTGATGAAATAGTCTGAACAACAGCGTAAGTTGTTGAAATAATATTAAATGTATTATGATAACAAATTTGTACATGTGATAATTGGAACAATCTTTATTACAGTAGGTTTCTTTAGAATAATAAATTACCATTTAACTAATAGTCACCATATTGGATATGAAGCAAGTATATTATACTGGCATTTCGTAGATGTAGTTTGGTTATTCTGTGCGCCTTTATGGATATTCATTGGAAGTACACCTTTCATAGTATTACTAGTTTTTTACACTACTACAGCTCTAGTAGGTAGTATTATGGATTATGGTACCCTAGTTGCAGCGAGACTAAGTAAATCAACCAGCTTATCCGATTCCGAAATGGATAGGGGAGTGCAGCATGCTGGTAAAGCAGAAGTCGGACTAACTGTCTATGGCCTTCTGCGAGATAAGATCGGTCATGGTTCTACTATTGTGTTTGATGGGACGCCCCAAAATCCTCTTAGCATCGCTATTATAATTATAATATTTCTAACCGAGAATATTAGAAATATCGCCGCTATAATTACGTCACGTATATCTAAATATACAAAACATGAACCTAAAACCAACAATACCAATGGAGAATCAATTAAGGGATTTCCTAAGGGGAGTAATTCCTATGGAAACGGAGCCCCAATATTAGGTAACAGGAAAGGAAGCCATCTTATTACTAAAGTGGGGCAGCGAAAGCTATCGACATCTGCCATTGCTGTTAAGGACCCTAGGTACCTTAACGGTGGGGATTTGCTGTCGAAAATGAAAGTACGAAATGGTAAGTACTATGGTCTCTATAAACTAATATGTGACGAAGAATTACTATTCGGTGCATATCATTCTATGAAATCTAATCCGGGTAACATGACACCAGGGACAGACGGTCAAACCTTAGATGGGATGTCTGAGAGCAAAATCGCTAGATTAGCACTAGACTTAAGAAAAGAAAGCTTTCAATTCAAACCATCGAAGAGGGTATGGATCCCGAAAGCCAACGGAAAAATGAGACCTCTAGGAATACCATCTCCGATTGACAAAATTGTACAGAAGGCAATGGCAATAATTCTTCAATTGATCTACGAACCTGAATTCTCGCAATTCAGTCACGGTTTTAGACCAAAAAGAGGATGCCATACAGCTATGAGACAAATTAGTCAATGGAGTGGAACTCAATGGGCCATTGAAGGAGACATAAAAGGATTCTTCGATAATGTAGATCATCATGTTCTTGCTGATCTTTTACAGAAAAGAATAGGTGATCAACAATTTATAGACCTGTACTGGAAATTAGTCAAGGCAGGATACGTAGAGGAAGGAGTTAAGAGAGACTCATTGCTGGGAGTACCTCAAGGAGGTATCGTTTCTCCCATATTATCAAATATATATCTACACGAATTCGATAAATATATCGAAGGTTTAATCAACAAATTTAGCAGCACTGCTAAAGACATTACCAAAAAGAACCCAGTGTATGATAAGATAACACGAAGAATTCAATACCTTCGAGAAAAATACCCTATACCACAGCAAAGAAGTCTGGAAGTAAAAAAAGAATTAGATACTCTTAAAGACTCTAGAAGAAGCATCCCCTCTAGATTACCAAACGGGACAAGAGTAAGATATGTTAGATATGCGGATGACTGGGTTGTTGGGATCTATGGTTTAGAAAGCTTTGCCAATGAAATAAAAAGCTTGATTGCCACCTTCCTAACCCAAGAACTTAAGTTAGAACTTAGCACTGAAAAAACTAAGATCACTAACCTATGGAAGGATAAGGCCAGCTTTCTAGGGTTTTACTTTATGGTATATAAACCCAAAGAATCGAAATTTACGGTTTATAAGAAAGATGGTCATATTCGAAGAGCTAAAATAGGACACAACAGAATTTGGCTTCTAGTTCCTGTGGATAAATTACTATCCAAGTTATCGAATGAAGGATTCCTAAAAAATTATCGACCAAACTCCAAAATTATCCCTAATGCCAAATCTAACTGGATATACCTAGATCATCATATTATATTAGCCAGATATAACACAATGACCAGAGGCCTTCTAAACTACTACTCTGTGGCAAATAACAGATATATCTTCCATCTTATAGTTAACTTAATTCTAAGACACTCATGTGCCAAAACGCTTGCAAGAAAACTTAATTTAAGATCTCGAAATAAAGTATTTGCCAAATTTGGAAAAGACTTAACTGTAAATAATCCAAAGATGTCTTTTTTCAACGAACCTCACTACAAAAGATTGACTAAATGGCCCGCCCACACTAGATTACTAAACCCCTTTGACGTTCTAAGCTGGCAGCTGAGAACCCAGCACAATTTCTGGGAACCCTGCCTTATTTGTGGGTCAACCCTAGACATAGAAATGCATCACGTAAAACACATTAGGAAATCAAATCAAAAACTCCAAGGATTCACACAAATTATGTCTGCGTTAAACCGGAAACAAATTCCAGTGTGTCTAGCCTGTCATAAAAAAATCCATAAAGGGGAATATGACGGAATCAGTCTTAGAGATTTGAAAAGAGATCATAAAAATTCATAGCTAACGTGGAGAGCCGTATGCAGTGAAAGTTGCACGTACGGTTCGGTGGGAGGCTAATGGTGGCCACGCAAGTGGAGCTGGTAGTCGACCCAACTATTTATCGCAGTATATTACTGGGGTGGTAACTAATATCTTTCACTAAATCAAAAATAAAAATAAATAATATTATATATTATAAATCATATTATACTATGTATATTTAGAAATAATAAAGATAATAAAATATAATTATATTTTATAAATAACTCAAAGGTATAAAAAAGAAAGTTACCTTATTTATAAAATAATAAAACATAAAATGGGGTAGTCTCCATTTTCTTATCATATTACAAGTACCCAAAGGATAAGCTAAATATTTAAACTTATGAATTTGTCATTATTTTTATTTTTAATTGGTGTTTTAGGATTTATCCTAAATAGAAAAAACATTATATTAATGATAATAGCAATAGAAATAATGCTATTAGCTGTCACCTTATTAGTGTTAATAAGCTCATTTAGTTTTGACGATGCTATCGGACAAAATTTTAGTATTTTTATTATATCAATAGCAGGAGCGGAATCAGTAATAGGTTTAAGTATTTTAGTTGCTTTTTATAGATTGAGAGGAAGTATCTCTTTAAGAACATAATGTATTTATCAATATTAATTTTCCCTTTATTAGGAAGTTTTGTTTCAGGTTTATTAGGTAGAAAAATAGGTGTGACTGGTGCTCATATCATCACATGTACTTGCTTAATAATATCTTCAATTTTAGCTACTTTAGCATTTTATGAAGTAGGATTATGCGGTTCTCCAGTATCAGTTAATTTAAGTACATGGCTAGAATCAGAAATATTAAGTGTACAATGGGAATTCTTATTTGATCAGTTAACTGTTTCAATGTTTATTCCTGTACTTTATATTTCATCTTTAATTCATATTTTTTCAACTAATTATATGGCAGAAGATCCTGCATTGTGTTTTGGGAAAACACATAAGTGGGTTAAACTATCAAACTCCGGGGACACCCTAAAGCTTATGATACCAAGCTATCTTCGAAAGATTATAAGTGGCCAGAATAATTACCTGGGTATGGTAACAAGTCATAAGATGAATGAAAATGAAATGGGCTATCGCGGATCTAAGTCAGCCAACAAAGCTGTAAAAGAGCAACGAGTAGACGGTAGTTATTGCAAAAAACCATTGCACTTAAGGTATACTCTAATGGGTTTCGAAAGAAATTATCAAGTCAAAACCCCTTCTAAACAATTAAATATTAAAAGTTTTTCTACCTTCTCAACACGCGGTAACATAAACCCATGGTTTATAACTGGTCTTATTGACGCTGAAGGTTCATTCTCAGTTATAATAGACAAAAATAAATCTCGAAAATTAGGTTGGCGGGTTCAAACAAATTTTCAATTGGGTATGCATTTGCGGGACTTATCTTTAATACAACAAGTCCAAACAATTTTTGGTGGTATTGGTTCAATACATATAAATAAGACTTTAAACAAAGTAAATTATTCAGTTGATTCTATTAAAGATTTAACAAGGTTAATTGCTCATTTTGAAAAATATCCTTTATTAACTCAAAAAGCCACAGATTTTATTTTGTTTAAAGAAGTAATAACACTAATGATGAGTAAATCTCATCTTACAATTGATGGCTTAAATAAAATAATAAGTATTAAGGGATCAATGAATTTAGGTTTATCTGATTTCCTAAAATCTGAGTTTTTAAACTTTTCTCCGGTTAAAAGACCAGTTATTAACACTGAAAACATTCCTGATAATAATTGGATTGCAGGATTTGTAAGCGGTGAAGGAAATTTTGAAGTAAGAATTACCCAACAATTATCTAATAAAATAGGAACTCGAGTACAATTAAGATTTAGAATAAGTCAACATGAAAGAGATTTCAAATTAATGGTGTTATTAGTTAAACATTTAGGTTCAGGAACAATATATAAATATCCTGGGAAAGATGCAATTGTTTTAATAATAGTTAAATTTTCGGATATAACTAATATAATAATTCCTTTTTTTGAAAAAAATCCTTTGCACGGGGTAAAAATATTAGATTATCTTGATTGGTGTAAAATTGCTCAATTAATGATTGGTGGTTCTCATTTAACAATTGAAGGATTAAATATAATTCGAATAATTAAAGAGGGAATGAATAAAGGTAGAACTCAAAAATAATTTAATTGCATGATAAATTTGATGGCCATGCACAATCAAAGATTCTTTTCTTATTTATCATTATTCACATTTTTTATGTTAGTTTTAGTATCTGGTGCTAATTATTTTGTAATGTTTGTAGGTTGGGAAGGTAAATTAAATTGCCTTAAATGGTATAATCTTAATAATCTATTTTGGAGTTCTAGTGAATTTAATTTTGTTTTATTTTCATTACCGTTGCATGTATCTAAGCAATTAAATAAAACAAGAATCACTTCCTTAGAAAGAATAGGGCCTCATAATATAGATATAATTTCCATAATAATAGGTTCTTTATTAGGTGACGGTCAATTAGAAAAAAGAAATAGAGGAATAGGGACTAGAATGAAATTTGAACAATCAAATAAAAATGTAGAATATTTAATGTGGTTTCATTCTTATTTATCAACTAGAGGTTATTGTAATATTAATAAACCTGATCTAAAAAAAAGAATTAGAAAAAAAGGAGAAATTTATTTTCATTATAGTATAAATACTTTTACTTTTTCTAGTTTTAATTGGATTCATGGTATGTTTTATATGTGTTCAGAAGGTAAATATGTTAAAATAATACCTCATAATATAGAACAATATTTAACTCCACTCGCTTTAGCTATATGGTTTATGGACGATGGAAGTAAATTAAAAAAAGGAGCAAAAATAGCTACTAATTGTTTTACATATAAAGAACTTTCACAATTATGTGAAAATTTCAAAAACAAATTCAATCTTACAGTAACAATACACTCAGGAGGAAAAAATAAAGGATATACTTTATATATCTCTAGTCAATCTATGTCTACTTTTTCTAACATTGTTAAACCTTATGTGTTACCTACTTTATATTATAAATTAGGAGACTATTAATTTAATACCATAGTAAAAAATGTAAATCTTTAGAAAATTGAAATTAAGAATAAAGATTCATTCATGTTTAAAGAATTATAAATGTGAATAACATTTTTTGCGACATTATTGAAAACGATCAAAAATTAATAAGCTTTTTTTATAGATCGTCGGTTCAATTTCAAATCGCTATCGACTAGATCAATAATGGGTGCCTGAAATGGTGCTTAATGCATAGTCAGAATTTTCATCATTGTCTCTACTTCATTTGACAACGATGCCAAGGCATGAAGTAAAACCTGAATGGTATTCAATGTACAGGGAATAAAGAAAAAAGCTTTCTATTAGTGTCATAAATGGGCCTATAGATAAATTATATATTTAAATTTCTTTATTTTAAGATTTGATTGGAGTAGTTTCTTATTTATTAATTAACTTCTGGTTTACTAGAATACAAGCTAATAAAGCAGCAATTTTAGCCTTTACTATGAATAGAGTAGGTGATATGGGATTAAGTATAGGGTTCTTTGCATTAGTAGCATTATTAGGATCATTAAATTATTCAACATTATTTAGTTTAGCTCCATTTATGAATAGTACAGCTATTGATATTATTGGTTTATTATTATTAAGTGGTGCTATGGCTAAATCCGCACAAATACCATTACATAGTTGGTTACCTGGATCAATGGAGGGTCCTACACCGGTTTCAGCATTAATTCATGCTGCTACACTAGTAACTGCTGGATTATATTTATTAGTTAGAAGTTCACCAATATTAGAATATAGTTCCACAGCATTATTAGTGATTACATTAGTAGGAGCATCTACAGCTTTCTTTGCTGCAACATGTGGTTTAGTGCAAAATGATTTAAAAAGAATAATTGCTTTCAGTACAATAAGTCAATTAGGTTATATGGTAATGGCTGTAGGTCTTAGTCAATACAATGTTGCTTTAATGCATGTAGTTAACCATGCTTTCTTTAAAGCATTATTATTCTTAGGAGCAGGGGCTGTAATTCATAGTTTCTCTGATCAACAAGATGTCAGAAGATTAGGAGGTTTAATCAAATTTTTACCATTTACCTATACAGCTATGTTAGTAGGTACTTTATCATTATTAGCTACTCCATGGTTAACAGGATTCTATAGTAAAGATTTAATAATTGAATTAGCTTTTGCACAATATAGTTTTGAAGGAACATTTGCCTTTATTTTAGGTAGTTTAACAGCAGGTTTAACAGCTTTCTATTCATTTAGATTAATTTCATTAGTATTCTTAACAAAACCTAATGGGCCTAAAATATCTTATTTACATTCACATGAAGCTACTTTAGCAGTGATTATACCTTTATTTGTATTAGCTTTATTTAGTATCTTCTTTGGTTTTGTATTCTCTGATTTATTTGTAGGAATAGGTACTGATTTCTTTGGTAATTCTATTTTTATTCATCCAAATCATATAACTATGGTAGAAGCAGAATTCTCTATGGATAGAATAGTTAAATTATTACCAACTATTTTATCTTTATTAGGAGCAGTATTAGCTGTTTATCTATATCACTTTACACCTAATTTATTTTTTATGGAAAGTCCTATTACTAGAAAAATTTATACTTTTTTAAATGGTAAATACTTATTTGATGTTATGTATAACCATTACTTTATTGGTAGTGGTTTACAATTAGGTTACTTTATAAGTAAAGTATTAGATAGAGGAGTAATTGAATTTGTTGGACCTTATGGTTTAAGTAATACTTTAAGTCAAACTGGTATTAATATCGGAAAATTAGATACTGGAGTTATTACTACATATTCATTATATATTACTATTGGTTTATTATCATTAGTATTCTTAGTTTTCTCACCTATTTTATTAGATAATTCTATTTTAAATGAAAATAGATTATTTATCATTTATTTAGCTACTTTATTATTTGCTCTTTATCCTAATCAAAAATAAATGGTAAGCTATTTCCCCCTACCTCTTTATCTTAAAATATTATATCTATTGTTAAGGTTAATAGTAACAAGTATCTATTCTTAATAGAAATTTTAAAATGAAACATGAATTAAATAATTAAACATATAACATTTCCCTAAGAGTTTTAAATTAAAATAAATTTGATCAAAGTATTATTCACTCTAGCGTTATTCTTTATTCAGCCATATCCATTATATTGAAAGATGTGTAAAGGATAGGGCTGGGGTTATTTTTAAATTATTAAAATTAAAACCTCTTTTTTAACTTAACCTATATTAGTAAGAATCAGAAGTACTTTCAACTGGAGATGATGAAGCAATACTATCACGGCTATCAATAGGTGATGCTATATCAGTAGGTAAAAATAGAGAATTTTTAAATTTAAAATCAATTTTTCTCAGACTTGGAACACCAGTAGAAGAACTACTAGAAATTGTAGAAGAGGTGTCACTTACTAGTGTTGAAGATTGAGAACTTAAATCCCATGCAGCAGGTATTTGTGTTCCATCTTCATTAATTAGTCCATAAATAATACACAATTCACTAAGTCTTTTCCGTTTTTCTAATTCTAGAGACATTAAATAATAACCAATTTCTTCTCCAATCTGTGTACCTAAATATTCATCAACGAATTTGTCACCATAAATTTCTCTCATTTCACCAATATCTTTTACATGACTTAATCTTTTTTTTAATTCAGAACCAAAAGTACTCATTTCTGATAAATCATATTTTTGTTCCATTTCGTCAGATGTTCTTGAAGAAGCAACACCGACACCAACATCGAATTTAGGAGTTATTCGTGAACTAATAATCGAATCTACTTTTCTAGTTTCATCTAACTGAACATTTTATCAAATCCGACATTCATTTTGGCACTTCGAACTACACTTTCGGCTGAACCAGCTTTAGTTTCAGGAGTAGAAGGATTTAAAGTCGTATAGACACAATAACCGACAGTTTAGAAAATTCCAATACTTAATCCATTTAAAATAACACTATTCACATCTCCACCATGATATTCAAGGAAACTAAATGTTTTGGTCATATTTTTGTAGAAGGAGATATTCGCAAATTTTATTTTAAAATTTAAAATTTTTTTAATTTCCTTGTACATACATTAACTGTGAGTTAAATCTATATTCAGTATGATACATTTCTTTTTATTATAATATTTAAATTTTACAAATTCAAAATTTAGGAACAATTAACATAAAATTAACAAGAGTTAATTTATCTTCTAATACTTAATTAGCAAAATCTTGTTGAGTTATAACAATAAATTTTAGATTTATCAAACCTTCTAACCCTAAACTAATTTATTTAAATTCTATCATTATTTTTTTAAATTTTGTCTCTTTACTTATACAGCAACCTATAATTTCATGGTAACAATCACTTATAAGTGGTAATAACTAAGAAGTATCATTAAATCTAAAATCAAGTTTACTTCATCTATTATTGATAGAATCTAACTTTTTAATAATTAAGCAATACGTTTTTACATTAAAAATTTATAAGAATAGTTCTAACCTTTAAATAAAATAGAGTATTTAAGGTTTTAACAAAACATTAATTTGTTTTAACAATACTAATAAATAATAAATATGTCTTAATAAATCTTACTTTACTATTATATAAAAATAATGAAATATCATAAATTTTAAATAAGGGGGGGATATAGGTATACATGTAATAATAAAATAACATGGTAATTGAGCAAGGGCTTAAACAAAATAAAAATAAATAAATTTCATTCCCTTAGTTCAATTAGAAGAACAAAAGTCTTCGAAACTTTATGTGGTGGTTCAAACCCACTAGGGAAATTTCCATCGATGAGGGGTAAAGATGTAGTAAGTATTAGCTTCTACATATTACGGAAAATTTGGAGATTGTTAATTACAGGTAAAATAATTATTAGTTGCATTAACTTAGTGGTTTCTATGATTTCTTGAATATTAAGTATATAACCGAGTATTTAATTATTGGCGTAATACAATAATAAATTAGAAATATTTAGATTAATTTGACTGTTTAATTTCTTTAGTTTGTTAAATTAAGCAATTAAAATTTTTACTTATAGCTTTTTTAGAATAGGAGTCATTCTAACCTTAAGAAGTAAAATTGCGCCGTAGAATATATTGTATAATAAAATATTAATTGTATTAATAGCTATAAGTTTAGCGGTATGTTATATTATTTAATATATTAAATTTTCTTAGAATTTTAAATTACGGCTCCCCCCTTTTTTTTAATTAAAAAAATATAATCTATCTAAAAAAAAAAGAATAACTTATTTGACTCATTGTTTATTCAACATTGAACTAAAAATAATAGACAAGGTTATAACTACTTCTTGAGTTAATAATTATGTTTATTTGGGTAGTTAAATAAATAAATTTTACCTTATGTAAGATTTTTAGGTTATCCTGTATTATAGGTTTATGAATTTTCTATTTGTTAATTGAACCCACAGGTAATATTTAAGACATTAAACAAAAAAATTAAATTACTGTTAACCTACAAATGGTTATCACAAAAAGTACCATTTTATGAAACTTTGAAAAAGTAGTAATGTTAATGTAAATGTTAATAGTCAAGAAAATATTATAAATAATATATATTTAAACAGTTAAATTATAAATATAAAAGTATCGGTGAAACGAGTAATGTATAACCGAATTTAATTAACAAAAGAAAATGTTTCACCCCCTATAAAATGGTTAAAGGTTAATAAATCTTTTCTTCTTTAAAATAATTATAATGTATAATACATTTGGAAACAACTAAGTGAACTCCATTGGAGTTCTAAAATATACTTTAATTATGGTTTAAATTTCGAGTATAGAGATACTAATAATTTTTTAATTTTTAAATATATGCGTATAGCTATAATTAGTTAATGTAAATATAGTTGAATTGATAATGTAAGTATAGTGGTGTTAAGTACACAATTTAATAATTATTTTATCAAAGTAGCATGAAAAACTAAAAATAAAATTATCAGTGTTTAATTCTATTTTTTTTTAATCCTATTAACACTTATTGGATGATAAGGAAACATTGTTTGTTTTTATGGAAACATAATGGTTTTATTTAAAATTTTAAGTTTCAATTCTTAATATATAACTCACTGGATCATAATAAAGAGAATCATTATTAACATTAGAATTAAGATTAGCTAATTATTTAAGATTTTTTTTAATGTAGATCTTGATTATCCAAAATAATTTAAATTTTTATCATTTTCAAGATACATTTGAAAATTAAATAAAATATACAAAATTTGTTTTTTTCTTATTCTATTTATAGATTTATGTTTAGGGTTTCCTAAGGAAAATGGTGTCAATATTTCATAAAAATTTTTAAGTAAAATGACATGAAGGAGATATGAGAGTAACGATAAGAAATGAAAAAAAAAGGGGTTTATTTCTAGAGTAATAGGTAACCTTTCTGTACCTATCTTTAAATACTAACAAAATTTAAGACCAAGATATAAAAATATTTTACTAAAACTAATTAAGTACAATTTATATTTAAATTTGAAATAGAGTCAAAGATAGAAAAATTCTATTCAAATAAACATAATGTTGAAAAAGATTTAACAGATCCAGATTATAAAAAAATTTAACATGTAATTAGGTAAATTATTAGCTATTAAGACTAATATTAAAATATCTAATAAAAAATACTAAAAAAGTAAAAAAAAAATAAATATTAAGTTAAAAAATAAAAATAAAAGAGACTGTAAACATTGCGTTAAGCATATAAAATACAACTTAATACTGTAAAGGTATGAAAGTTTAATTCTCAGTAAGAATTTAATTTTGGTTCCGATTGAACGTTTTTCAGTAGTTTAAGACATGCAAATCGTTGTTCTCAACGTCCTTTTTATAATTCATATTATAATGTCAATGGGATTAGGGGATAAGGTGTAGAGGTGAGTATGTTAGATAAGATACCCTATAGTCTTCTTAGCTAGGAGATATAAAGCAAAGGAAAATTTCTGCTATAGGATTCTATTTAATTTGATTAGGTAGTTGATAGGGTAACGGCCTACCAAGCCAACGATCGAAAGTCAAGTTTGAAAGAACCTCTGGCCACATTGGGGATGAAATCTCCCAAGTAGTAATAACACTACCAGCAGTCGAGAATATTAGTCAATGCTCGTAAGAGTGAACTAGCTAACTGAAATCATAGAATTTCTTTAAATTCATGATGTCGTAAGGGAAAATAATGATAATACCTTACTATGAGTGTCGTCCAAATCTGGTGCCAGAAGACTCGGTAAGACCAGAGACGCAAACGTTAATCATCATAAACAGGCGTAAAGGGTTTGTAGGCAGCTTTTATAAAATGATTAAAGGTAATTTAATTGAAAGCTAGAATCAAAAAGAGGTTATAGTGTATAACGCCTAGAGGAGGGCTGATATCCGTAGATCCTAGGCAGAATACTCAGGGCGAAGGCCACTCTCCACTAATGATTGACGCTGAGAAACGAAGGTTAGGGTAGGAAATAGGATTTTAAATTGCGACCTGAAAAGCTTATTTAAGTATAGCGGAGTAACTCCGTCTAAATATTCCATCTTATTAGAGTTCGCCTTAATAAACGAGCATTGGTAACAATCTAGTTTAAAGCTTAAGGTATAAACTAAATAATATTATTTGGTTTGAACTGTCTTCTATGGTTAGAGAAATCGAATCTATGTTTTAAAGGTTTTATTAGTTAGTATTTTCACGAGTCCTTGGTGATTTTAAGATGGACAAATAATTATAAAATTAAAGTAGGAACCTAAGGAAGACTATTACGTACTTAAATAGGAACAGGGAAACTCCTATAATCTGCTATTTATATAATAGCAAGGAAATTAGCAATAATTTCTTATAGATTAGAGGAAACAAGACAGCGTTAAAAGCGAAGGCCATTATGTAATGTAATGGATAGGCTCTTTATTAGAAATAAATAAAGAAGATAGCCAATTCGAAAGGATGCTGACTAACGCATGGGTGATTCTAAAGTATTTCCGTCTCAAGTATAATGTTTAAGGACATGGAAAAAGCATTGTTTAATTTATGGCTAGAATGGTTTGTAGGTTTCTGTGATGCTGACGCTAATTTTCAAGTATTTCCTAAAAAAAGATCTTATCTAACAAAAGAAGGTATCCTTAATGAGTATTATAATATTGGTTATGGTTTCCACATTGGTTTAAGTTTTAAAGATTTACCTCTCCTAGAAAAAGTTCAAACTCAATTAAATTCAATAGGCCATATTTATGTGTATTCACACAGAGATGAAGCTAGATGGGCTGTAACTAAAAAAACAGAATTAATTTATCTAATTGAAACTGTCTTTGAGAAACAACCATTACTAACTGAACATCAAAGAGGAAGATATGCAAGACTAAAATATGGTGTACTAAATAATTTTAATAGAGTTGAAACTTTAGGAGAATATGAAAATTTTATACATCAAAATTATGTAGAAACTAACATCCCCGATAATTATTATACTTCAGGAACTGCTTTTGATAATTGGATCTTAGGTTTTGTTAATGGTGAAGGTTGTTTTTATGTTCATAAAAAAGGTCATTTAGTTTTTTATATTGAACATACTGACAAACAAGTACTAGAATTAATAAAAACAAGACTCTCTTTAAGTCCTAGAATTTTAGATAGAGGAAATAGAAATAGTACCAGAAAAGATACATATTCTTTAACTATCTCTTCTAAAAAAGATATACTTGCAATTAGGAGTTTGTGCGAAAATCCTCTATTGAATAAATTAGAAGGTCAAAAATTAGTACAATATAATAATTGGCAAGTTAATACTTAGATTTTAGGTATTGATATTAGTTAAAGTTAAACTTAAATTTACAAAGGTTCTAAGGATATAGAGCCTCCTTAAAATATTTTTTATTTCTATGCCGTCCGGCACATAATACATTAGAGTTGCTTGAGCCGTATGCGATGAAAGTCGCACGTACGGTTCTTTGTGGAAGAACAACTGTGAAGTTCTGATTCCACGGTTAGATACCCCGGTACTCCTTTCTGTAAACGATGAATGGTAGTCATTAGTTAAATTAAAATAACTAGAGGCGAAGTTAACACAATAACCATTCCGCCTTGTGAGTACTACTGCAAAGTAGAAAACAAAAAAATTAGTCGGTCTCGAAGCAAACGGAGTGAAGCATGTTATTTAATACGATAATCCGCGTAAAACCTTACCAGAACTTGCATACAAACTATAAATTTTCTTTCCTTTACAGGAAAAGAAAAGATTAGGAGTATTTAACATTTTAAATACTTAAGTACAGGTGTTGCATGGCTGTCTTCAGTTCGTGTTGTTAAACATTAGGTTAATTCCACTAACGAACGAAATCCCTGTTATTAATTTATACTTAATAACTAATAAATCTGATAGAGATTTAGCGGGGGCTAAGACAAGTCGTTATGGCCCTCATGTTCTGGGCTGATATGTGTTTTGGGAAAACACTAAATTGGCTGAAACTATCAAACTCCGGGGACACCCTAAAGCTTATGATACCAAGCTATCTTCGAAAGATTATAAGTGGCCAGAATAATTACCTGGGTATGGTAACAAGTCATAAGATGAATGAAAATGAAATGGGCTATCGCGGATCTAAGTCAGAATTTGTTTTGCACACAGATTCTGTAAAAGAGCAACGAGTAGACGGTAGTTGGAGCATTAAAGCCAAATCCAAACAAATGCTCTTAAGGTGTACTCTAATGGGTTTCGAAAGAAATTATCAAGTCAAAAACCCTACTAACCAATTAAATATTAAAAGTTTTTCTACCTTATCAATTCGCGGTAACATAAATCCATGGTTTATCACAGGTTTTACAGATGCTGAAGCTTCGTTCATTATTTCTATGTATAAAGATGATAACTCTAAATTGAAGTGGAGAGTAACACCTAATTTTTCTATACATATACATATTAAAGATATAGCATTACTAGAAAGTATTAGAGATACCTTTGGTGTGGGTAAAGTTAGAAAAAATAGTAGTAGAACAGCAGTATTTAGAGTCGACAATATACAAGAATTACAAGTTATAGTTGACCATTTTGATAAATACTCACTTATCAGTGCTAAAGTTTCTGATTTTTTATTATTTAAACAATGTTATTATTTAATTAAACAAAAACAACATTTAACTCAAGAAGGCCTAAAAAAAATAGTAGCATTAAAATGCAATCTAAATAAAGGTCTTACTGATAGTATAATGGAAGCTTTCCCAAATATTAAACCTGTAGCTAGACCTCATTATAATTTTACTGGAATACCTGATCCTTTTTGGATTTCTGGATTCGTTTCTGGGGACTCATCATTTTGTGTCTCTATAGAAAAAAGTATAAATCAAATAGGAAGAGTCAGATTAATATTTGGAACATGTCTACATATTAGAGATAAAGCATTATTAATTGGTATAGCAAATTATTTTAATATATTAGAAGAGTCTAAACAATCTGCGGTAAAATCTAAAATTATAAATATTTATGATTCTACAAAAAGAGAAACTAGTTTACTTCAAATTAGAAATTATTCTGATATTGTAAATAAAATTATACCATTTTTTAATGAATATCCAATACTAGGAGTCAAAAGGTTAGATTTTTCAGATTTTAAAAAAGTAGCAGAATTAATAAAAAATAAAGAGCATTTAACTGAATCAGGTTTTAGCCAAATCATCAAAATAGTAGAAAAAATGAACTTAGGTAGAAATAATTTCTAGTCCTCGGTAACGCAAATGCGAATGCGTATACGAGTTGAAGATCCAAACTTAAAGGTTCTTCATTTAATTGTATGTTAAATTTGATTATCCATGATAGACGTGCCACAAAAACTTTTACAAAGTGATGCAATACTTTCCAAGAGAAGTGGAGCTAATCATTAAAAAAAGTGATTTATATTAAATATAAGCCGGATTGTCTCCTGTAATTCGGAGGCATGAAGAAGGAATTCCGAGTAATCGTTGATAAGTAGCGCAACGGTGAAGCTAGTTTCGTGATGAACTAACTGTCTGTCGCTGGGAAGAAGCTTTTAGTGGAGGAAACTGGAGTAAGATAATGTTTTTTTCATAGTAGCTCATTGCTTTAAGTAAAGTATTATTAGTATTATGTTAAACATATTGGATTTAGTGAATTCATTGAGGTAACATCTCAAAAGTCATAGCATGGTAGCTGTACTGGAAAGTGCAGCTGGATAATAATTCATTTGTAACCCCCTATATTTTATAATTAAATTAGGAAAGATCAAATTAAATTAAATTTATAATTAAATTAGGGAAGGGGTTAGCTTAGTTGGTTAAAGCAGTAATCTTACACATTATTGACCGGGAGTTCGAATCCCCCACCTCTTATAAATATTTTAAATTTAAATTATTTTTATTTGTATAAATTATAGCGAGTATGTCGAAATTGGTAGCCGAGTGAATCTTAGGTTTTCATTGTTTTAAGAGTTCAAGTCTCTTTACTCGTATTAAAATGGTTGCTTTTATAAAATTTTATAAATTTATAAGCATCTTTAGTTTAAAGGTTAAAACAAGAAACTTCGAAATTCATAATAATGGTTCAATTCCATTAAGATGTTTTAATAATTAAAAATAAGGTTGCTTAATGGTTTAAGTATATATTTATATTCAAAAAATTATAGATATATAGTGAGTTCAATTCTCCTTTATTTTTTATTTTACCTTAGTAAAAGATGTTTTAATTTAAGATGTAACTTAGGATGCCTTTAATTTATTAAATTAAGCAATGATTTTAATCATGATTGTCTTCATAGACAAGGTATTAAACACATAAATGTTAAAATTTATATAAATTATATATAAATAAATTATAGTGAGTAAAATATACTAAGTTCAATTTTAATCATTAGATTAATGAATTAATTACAATTATGTTAAATTACTTTTCAATTTTTAATACAATTTATAACGATGCTCCACAACCTTGGCAATTAGGATTTCAAGATAGTGCTGCTCCAGGATTTACAGGGATAGTAGAATTACACAATACTATCTTCTTCTACTTAGTAGTAATATGTGTAAGTGTATTTTGGGTAATAGGTTCAATTATGTATTACTTTAATAATAATAATTCACCTATTGTACATAAATATCTTAACCACGGTAGAGTTGTGCCTATTCAAAAGTGTTTTAAATTTAATAATATTTATATAGTTAATAAACCATATATTAGGTTTTACAGTACTTCACCTAATAGTCCTTCTAATGATATTCCTAATAGTATCAAATTGTATGAAGATGCCTATTTAATTAGAAAATTTATCATTAAAGAAAATAAAGGTAAATCAGGAATATATAAATTAACTAATAAATTGACAAATGATATATATATTGGACAATCGAAGGATTTATCAAAAAGATTTATAAAATATTTTAATCTTAGTTATCTAATAGATAGAAATAGTCTTATAATAAGTAGAGCATTAATCAAATATGGTTACTCTAACTTTTCATTAGAAATATTAGAATATTGCGATGAAGCTGAGTTACTCATCAGAGAACAATATTATTTTGATAAGTTAAATCCTAAATATAACATACTAAAAGTTGCAGGTAGTTCTTCAAATTATAATCATACAGAAGAAACTAAAGCAAAAATTAGTAAATTTTTGAAAGGAGTTTATGTAAAGGAAAAATCACCTTTATTTGGGAGAGTCCATACAGAAGAAACTAAAGCCCTTATGAGTTTAAAAAAATCTAAAGTAAATAATCCTTTATTTGGTAAAGTTCACACTGAAAAAACTAAAGAGTTAATGAGACAAAAAGCTTTAGGTAGAAAACATTCTGATGAAACATTATTAAAAATGAGTATTGCTAAAGGTTCTTTTGTTTATATTTATGAAAAATTTGAGTCAGAAGGGTTTAAATTAATAGGTAGTTTTGTTTCAATTAGAAGGGCTGCTAAATTTTTAGGAATAAGTGGTTCTACTGTAAAAAGATATATAAATTCAGGGGAAATATTTAAAGATAGATATAAATTTTCATCTAAATAAATTTAAAAAAACTATGAATAAATTTTCACTGTATGCTGGAAACTCCTAAAGCCTTTAGGTACTATATAATTTTAATCATTTTACCAGTTATAACCCTAAAGGATGTTACAATGGACAATCAGCAGGAAACCAAATTGTATAAAGAGTAGGATCCTCAGAGACTAAACGTGAAACTCCTTTAAATTTTAGAAGAAAGGATGAAGATATAGTCCAGCCATTTATTGAAAGATAATGGGTTTGCTGACATTAATAGAATTAATTTGGACTATAACACCAGCTTTAATTTTAATTGCTATTGCATTCCCTTCATTTAGATTATTATATTTATTAGATGAAGTAATTTCTCCAACAGTGACAATTAAAGTAGTAGGTCACCAATGGTATTGGTCATATGAATATAGTGATTATATTAATGTTAGTGGTGATTCAATAGAATTTGATTCATATATGTTGCCTGCTGATCGTTCTGGGAAATCGATCCCGTGGGCCCAACTATCAAACTCCGGGGACACCCTAAAGATCATAGTACCAAGCCATAATGGAAACGTTATGTGTGGCCAGACTAATTCCCTGGGTACGGTAACAAGCTATGGTATGAACGAAAGTGAAATGGGTTATCGCGGATCTAAATCCAGCGCTATTGCACTGGTAAAAGAGCAACGAGTGGACGGTAGTTACAGTTTTCTAGGAGAACTGTTAAGGTGCACTCTAATGGCCTCTGTAAGGGGGTATCATACTGAAATCCTTTCTAACAAAAATAATGACTCTGAAAATGTAGTTGTTACAAAAAGACCAAAGTTAAATAAACTAGATCCTTGGTTTATGACTGGATATGTTGATGCTGAAGGTTATTTTAGTATTGAATTATTTAAAGATTCTAAAGCTAAATTTAAGTATACACCTAGATTAGTTTTTGGAATTAACTTACATGTTAAAGATTTACCTATTCTTCTAAGTTTTAAGGATACATTAGGAGTGGGAACTGTAAGTACAAAAGGAAAAGTAACTAGTTATACAGTTAAAACATTTAAAGATCTTGCAGTTATTGTTAACCATTTTAAACTATATCCTCTTGTTTCCAGTAAATATCTTGTGTATCAATATTGGTTACAAGCTTATAATATTTTGGCAACAAAAAAACATTTTAATTATCAAGGTATGACAAAATTGGCTACATTAAAAAATTTAATTAATTACGGATTATCTGATAGTTTGAAAGAAGCTTTTCCTGATTTTAATATTTCTTTAATTGATTCTATGTATTACAATTTTAGGGGTATTCCTCATGGAATGTGGGTAGCAGGATTTGTAAGTGGAGATGGATCTTTTTATACTAAGTTGACACAGTATAAAGATACATTTTATGCAGGATGTGTTTTTAAAATAACTCTTCATCTTAAAGATACAGCCTTATTAGAAGGTTTATACGATTATCTTTCAAAATACTTTCCAAATATTTCTTTCAACATATATAAATCAAGAACAAATAAAGGTATTTTTATTTCAAAACAAACTGTAATTTTAAATATTTCAAATATTCAGGATATAGGCAATATTGTAATTCCTTTTTTTGATTTATATCCAGTCTTAGGAGTAAAGAAAATGGATTATAATGATTTTAAAATTATTTATAATATTATTTTATCAAAAGATCATTTAAGTCCTGAGGGTTTGGCCCAAATCCAAGAAATTAGGAATAATATGAATGATAAACGAACAGTATTTTAACTTTGGGTTTTTACAGATAAATTTTTGTTTGATAAATTCAGTTAGCCATGGATTCAGATTTAGAATTAGGTCAATTTAGATTATTAGATGTAGATAATAAAGTAGTTGTTCCTACTGATACACACATTAGATTAATTGTTACAGGTAAACCATCTTGCCCTTATTTATTTTAAACGGTTTAAAATAAATTCGAATCTCGCTATATGCTGGAAACTTCTAAAGCTAAATCTACTCGACCTCTATCCTCTAAATAGGGCAGTAACAATGATTTAGATATAACAATGAACAATCAGCAGGAAACCAAATCTATCAAAAGAGAGTAGGATCCTCAGAGACTACACGCGAGATATCCTTTACAGGATAAAGATATAGTCCAAGTATTTATTATTTATTTATACAAATATATGTAACATTGAAGATCTTCTGAGCTCAAAATTTAAGTATTATAATTTTAAATAATACAAGATTTTTATCGTCTCAGGTTTATAAGGATTATAACAGTAATAGTAGAAGTTTAGTTATTTATGGCTCTAATTTAGGGTCAACTTTAGGTATGACTAGGTTTTCAAAAAATTTACGATATTTAATATACTTACCCTCAAGGTATTATTCAATAATAGTCGGCCATTTATTATCAGATGGATGGTTAGAAAAGTATAGTTTAAATTCTAATACTAGATTTAAATTTAAGCAATCTATGGACCGAGATCTTTATGTTCTAACATCATATTTTTCTCTTTCTCATTATTGCTCTAGGCTACCTTATATAGTAAAATCTAACCGAAAAGGAAAAGATCTTTTTGCTTTGGAATTTAGTACAAGATATTTACCTTGTTTAAATGAATTATATTTATTATTTTATAAAGATAAAGTTAAAGTCATTCCTAATATTATTTATGATTTATTAACCCCTGTAGCTTTAGCTCATTGGATTATGGGTGATGGAGCCATTTTAAATAAAGGATTAGTTTTATGTACAGATAGTTATACTTTACAGGAAGTCGTTAAATTAGAAAATGTTTTAAAAATCAAATATGATCTTAATTGTACTATTCAAGGTATAAAAAATAAAAGACCTAGAATTTATATTTTACCTGAAAGTTTACCTAAGTTAATAAATTTAGTAAAACCTTATTTCTTATCTAGTATGTTATATAAACTTCACTTGTAATTTTAGTAATAAAGGCTTGGCAGATGTTATCCACTCTTTTGCAGTACCTTCTTTAGGATTAAAAATTGATGCTGTTCCTGGTAGATTAAATCAAACTTCCATCTTAGCTGAAAGAACTGGGACTTTCTACGGTCAATGTTCTGAAATTTGCGGAGTGTACCACGGTTTCATGCCAATAGCTATTGAAGCAGTATCAATTCAAGATTACTTAGCATGGATAGATGCGGCATAATCTAATTAATATAAACATTTATATTTAATATATATTTTATATATATTTAATTGTAAAAATTTTAATTATAATGCAAATATAAATTTATGTATACCCCCCTATAAAGCTAAATAAAAATATATTTTTAATTATCTATTAGCTTAAAACTTTATTTATCAATATTATAAATATTTTATAAAACATTATATTTACTACTAATAAAATAATTAGTAGAAAAAGGTGAAACGAATGTATATTACCGAGAATCTAATGGGTAAATAAAGTAGTTATTTTAAATAGCTCAGTTATGAAAAGTAAAAAATAAATTAACCAACGTTAATTAATAAATCATTCAACATGGAAAACAACCAATTTTTCTTACCAATTAATAATCAATATTCTACCATAGATTTACCAACATTAAAATCAAATAATTATAAAACACCAACTTTAATAAAAAGAAAAAGATTAGATATGTCACCAGTATTAGAAATAGCTAAATATAATAATCAATTAATAAAAGATGATAAAAATAAAGAAGAAATAATTTTAAATAGTAAAAAAATAATAAGTAATGAAATAAATTCTATTTCACAAAAAACATCATATTATGATAAAATAGATATGTTAACTTACATTCCAAAAAAAAAAGAAGATGATGAATTACAAACTGTTATTCAAAATTATTTAAAATCTTTTAGTACTTTAGATATACCTTTAGCTCAAACTCAAAATACTTTATATGAATTTCATTCAAAAACTTTAAATTCAAAAATATTAAATAAAAATGTATCTAAAATATTAGAATATTCATTATTTGAAATGAATAGTGTAATAAGTAGACCTTATTATTTAATAACACCTAATAATATTATTATTAACTTATTTTATTTTGTTCTTAATAAAAAACTTTGTGACAAAAACTTTTTAGATTTAAATATCAATAAATTACAAGGTTTAAGTGCTAAATTAAGTAATTATTTTAAAAAACCAGTAAAATTAGAATTAACTCAATTATATTCAGTTAGTCATAATAGTCAAATTTTAATTAATATTTTAGGTAAATTAGGTTTATTTAGAAGAAATTCTTTTTCTAGAATTATAGGAAGATTTTTAAAACATCAATCTCATAAAATGATGTTTAGAAGTAATTTAAATAAATTTAGTAGATTTGCTACTATTTTAACCGGTGTTAATATTAAATTAGGTGGTAGATTAATGAGAGGTAAAATTGTACCTAGAAGAACAGTTAAAAAAATTCAATACGGTAGTTTAGCTAGAAGTAAATCTAATTATGTGACTACAGCTAGATTAACTCAAAAAAACAAAAGAGGTGCTTTCAGTTTTACCGTATCTATTGGACATAAATTTTTTTAGTACCCCCCCCCCTTATTTTGTATGATACCTAATATACTTATTTTTTCATTTATCTAATTCTTTTTAAATTTTGAATTTATAATCAAATTTTTTTTTTAATATTTCAAATTGATTTTAAATAAGTCCAACAATTTAAAAATTAAATTATTTATAGATAATAAATATAATTAATATTATATAAATTAAATTATTTAAAAGAGTCCATTATTCATTATTAATGATCGAGGTTAAATCCTTAAAATTTTAAAATAAAAAGAAATAAAATGTTTTTAGGTTAAACTTACTTGATATCTCAATATCTTGTTTACGACCAAACTATAAATATAAAACATAATAATATATTTTCGGTCAAATAAAATTTAAATAATAAAATAATGAAAAATTTCTTAATTGATTTATTAGCCTTTGCAGCACTATTTTCTAGTGTTTTAGTTATTACATCTAAAAATCCTGTCATAGCAGTTATTTTCTTAATTTCAGTATTTGTAAATGCAGCTGGATATTTAATATTATTAGGTATAGGATTTATAGGTATTTCTTATATTATAGTTTACGTAGGTGCCATTGCAGTATTATTTTTATTTGTGATTATGCTTCTTAATATCAAATTAACCGATATCTTAGAAACAAGTCACCAATATACAAAAAACTTACCTTTAGCATTCTCAATAGGTATATTATTTATATATGAAATCTATACTATAATACCATTTCCTATTGATAATGTATCCTTTATCTCTTATTTTTTAAATCTAATTAATATTTTAAATGGATTACTATTAAATAGTAATTTAAATTTAGATAATGTTGTACATATTGCAATAAATCCAACTATTGCTGATACTACTTTTATTAATTTCTCACAAATTGAAGCTATTGGACAAGGACTTTATACTTATGGGGGTTCTTGGTTAATTATTATAAGTATAATTTTATTATTGGCTATGGTAGCACCAATCTTTATAACTAAACCTAGTAAAATAAGTAGTAAATTAAATAACTTAACCCCCTTAAAAGGTTTAAATAATAAAGAGTTTGTTAGTAAATTCAACAAGATTGGAGGCAAAAAATTCTACCATTCATCTCCTATAGTCAAATCTGCATTGCAATCTTTTAATACAAAACTAAGCCCTTGGTTAGTAACAGGTTTTACAGATGCAAAAGGTTGCTTTTCAGTGAGACTAAATACCTATAAAAACACAAAAATTTTTATATCACCTGTTTTTTCTTTCCATATGCATCTAAATGATTTAGAAATACTTTATAGAATTAAATTTTTCTTTGGAGTAGGTAGTGTTAGAACTTATAAAACTGGAGCACATTATCAGGTTACTGGACTTTATAATTTACAAATTATTTTAAATCATTTCAAAGGTTACCCACTACAAGGTTCCAAAAGACATAGTTTAATTATTTTTTCTATTATTTTAGAAATTTTGCACAAAAAAGAACATTTAACCGATTCTGGGTTTTTAAGAGCAGTTTCTTATATAAATTATTTAAACAAACCTATTAAAAGGGATTTTTTAAATAAAATAATAAAAACTATTGGTCCTATTCCTTTATTAGCTTTACCTCCTGTACCTATTCTAACTAGCATAAGTATTATAAATCCTTATTGGATTGTTGGTTTTATTTTGGGTGACGGTGGTTTTACTTTTAGTAAATCAGTAACAATTTCTAAGAAGACTAATGAAACAAGAGTTTATTTTGGTATGCAAATGTTTGTATCTCAGTTAAATATAGATGCTTATTTACTAAGATCTATTTGTAATCACATAGGTACTGGATATATAAAATCGCACTCTAAAAACCTTATTACAAATTTAATAGTATCAGATACCAAATCTATTCTACATTTAATCTTATCCCTTTTCAACAAATACCCATTACTGGCACATAAAAATTTTCAATTTAATCTTTGGTTAAAGGCAGTTTTTATTATCATTGGTACTCCTAAATATTCAAAAAAAAGACAAGAAGAGTTAATTCTTGCTCTTATTGAATTGTCTAATTTACAAAATAGATCAAAAGATAAAAATAAGTTACTTAAATTTCAGCATAAAACGATAATGGGAACAATCATTCTAAGCAACCGAATAATGGAGGGAGCAAAGAACAACCCAATAATAGAGGTAATGGAAGTAATAATGGGGAGAGCAACAATTCACAAAATACTACCAATGAATCAAAAAGTACAAATAAATAACAGCAAATATATTCTTCATTCTTTTTCTTTACCTTTAATTTTAGGCTGGTTGGATATAGATCCAACCCAATTTAATTCAAATTTCTCTAATTATGCTTATGGTGTATTTTTATTAAGTTTAATCGCTTTACTTTGTTTTGTTAATGTCCTATTTTATATTACTATACATTATTTAATTCAAGTAAGAAACTACGAACTAAAGTACCCTAAGTTAAATAAGATAATTAATCTATATAAAAAAGTTAATATACTCTATATATTTATAGAAGCTTTAATCTGCTTTGTGTGTTTATTTCTAATTGTTTTTTTTTCAATTATATGTATTTATACTTTAAATTAACAACAAATAAATTATAGATTAAACATATTTAAAATTTTTATTTAGTATATTCCCCCTTAAAGGAATAAACTTAAACCATTTATGAAATTGCTCTCTGGTTCTTTGTTAATATTCTTATTTAGCTTTAGTATTAATTGAATTAACTAGTTATTTAGCGAGAGCTTTCTCTTTAATACAAAATTAACAGATATTTTAGAAACAGGATCACAATACACTAAAAATTTACCTTTACCTTCTAAAACTAATTCAGTAGACAATGCTACTAATGGTGCTATAATGGTTGCGGCCATGGCTGGGGTATATAAATTAGCACAAAAATCACCATCTGTAGCTGGTAAATTATGAGTAGGAGGAATAGGAGCAGGAGCTGTGGTTATTGCAACCAAAAATATTTCTAATAACTTAAGTATAGACATAGGTAAAACAAACCTTATTTCTAATAGTAATTTAATGGATACCTTGAAAGATATGCTTAATTTAACAGGTAACAATGCTTTAGATTTATTAAACTTAATACAACATTTTCAAAGGTTACAATTATTTTTTATTTTTTTTTTATTTCTTATAACTTATTATTTTCTAAACTAAACATAGTTAGATTAGAAAGTTTATTGGGGAAACTCTTACCAGCAAAAATAGTAGGATGGTATGTAAAATCTCTTACTATATATCAAAATTCAAGTTTCATTATTCTTATTTGTCTTATTATCTTGCTTTCTATTTGTAATTATTATTCTTATTATTACTTGGGGTTTTTTATAGAACACTTAGATGCGACAATAGAATATTATTTTAATAAATAATCACCCCCATTAATTAAAAATATTAAGTATTTCAACAAATAGAATCTATAAGTTTGGGATGCTAATTTTTTAATGTTTGTTAGGCCTTGTAGTAAGTCGTAACAACTTAATTTACTTAGCAAAAGGAGCAGGAGTCTTGCCATCCTCTATCCTCTTAGAGGACAAAGGTAATAATTTAATTACACTAATAATAATTAACAAAGTGGATTCGGTTCAAGTTAACTTTAAAATTTATTAAAGTTCAGTTGGTCAAATACCACAACTTTATAATTAATATAAAAAATAATCATTGAGGTTTAAATCATGAATAGTAGGTATCTCTCTATTTAAATATTAAAGTCTAAATAATTATAATAAATTAATATTCATTATAAGATAAGATCTTAAAAGAATCAGTATCTCATTATTTTGTTTGCTTCTAGCAAGAGATAGTTCTTAAAATTTTCGATAAGAGCCCAGTTAATTTAATTTAAGATATGCCACAATTAATTCCTTTTTACTTTTTAAATCAATTATACTTTTCATTTGTAGTATTATTTGTAGTAATTTATATTTTATCTAAATATTTTTTACCTTTATTTACTTTACAACAAGTTATTAGATTATTTATTGTTAAATTAAATAATAAATCTTAATTTTACTATTAAATATAATAATAACATAGATATATATTTTTTATTTACGTGATTATAATATTTACCCCTATATATTATATTTATTTTTAATAAATATATTTATTGGAGTTAAAGATAGAAACAATAAATTAAGCCAACTACTCAAATTATCATTAAGTTTATAATATTTTTATAACTTTATAAAAATAATTTGTTATTAAGAAAAATTGAAAACAATGTATCCCAAATAAAGTTAATCTTTTAAAGTTTAATTAAAAATTTTATTTCTTAAAAGAAGTTATAATTAGCTTATATTTGTGTAATTCAATCTTATTTGAGGAATAGTTTTCATTGGTAAGTTAAAACGATTGCTAATTGTTCGGGTAAAACCCTTGGAGGTTCGACTCCTCTCTATTCCGCTTTACTTGTTTATACTCTAATATTTTAAAAGCAAAACACATTAGAAGATATATAATCTAATGGTCGATAAATGATAAAACAAGGAGTAATGATCTTTTTAAGTATCTTAATTTTAATAGTGGCAATTGCCCTTCCATCCATTAATCAAAATATAAGAAGTATCTTATATGTAAGAATATCTTCTATAATATTTATTTATGCCGGAGCATTAGCATTTAATGCTTACTATATTCAGTCAATTGGATCAGGTATAGGTATATATAGTGGATTATTCCAAGTCACAACCATCTCTCAATTATTAGACGTCTTAATTTTATTCATAGGGAGTTTAATATTAATATCATGGCCATCTCTAAATATATCAAAAGTCAAAATAACAGAAAATTTACCATATGCAGGAGAATATTCATTAATTGTATTATTTAGTACATTTGGGGCATCTTTATTAGTATCTTCCGCAGATTTAATTTCAATGTACTTAAGTATAGAATTACAATCTTTTGGAGTATATATATTAACAACTTTATATAGAGATTCCGAATCAGCAACTTCCGCAGGGTTAAAATATTTCTTATTAGGAAGTTTATCCTCATGTATAATCCTATTAGGAAGTGGATTAGTCTATACTTATACAGGATTAACAAATTTAGAAAGTATATATAATTTAATTAGTGTAAGTGAAAACACAGCCATATTACAAGGTTTAAGTTTAGGAATCGTATTAATAATAGTAGGATATTTATTTAAAGTATCAGCAGCACCATTACATAATTGGGCACCTGATGTCTATGATGATAGTCCAACTATAGTAACCATATGGATAACAATTATGCCTAAAATATCAATCTTAATCTTCTTATTAGAAATACAAAGTCAAATAGGTAATAGTTTAATAACAATCTTTTCATTATCATTGAAAACTTTATTGTTAATAAGTTCATTATTGTCTTTATTAATAGGAACAATAGTAGGGTTAGCTCAATCAAGAATAAAAAGACTGTTAGCCTACAGTACTATTTCACATATAGGTTTCATATTATTAGCTTTAGCTATAAATACAGAACAATCAATAGATTCATTCTTATTTTATATAATCCAATATTCTATTACAAATTTAAACACATTTTTAATATTAATAGCATTAGGTTATGTATTGAAAAATAACAGTCAGTCTATTTTAGAATCATTCCAAGATATTAAATATATAACTGAACTTAAAGGTTTATTCTTTAATAACCCATTATTAAGTTTAAGTTTAACTATTTGTTTATTTAGTATGGCAGGTGTACCTCCTTTATTAGGTTTCTTTTCAAAACAATTTGTACTATATTCAGCAATGCAAAGTGAATATTACTTTATTGGTATTATAGCCATAATAGTTAGTGTTATAAGTGCTTCTTATTACTTAAAAATTATTAAAGTTTTACATTCTGAATCTAAAGGAATAGAAGAAGTAACAGAAAGTCAATCTACTTTAAGTTCACTTCATAGTTTCATGATATCAACTTTAACTTTATTTATTTTATTATTTATTTTAAAACCTTCAATATTATTAAATAGTACACAATTACTAGCATTATCTTTATTTTATTGTTAGTATGAATAATATTTTAATGTTATTTATTTTTGTTCCTATTTTAGCTGGAATTTTATTATTACTTAATTTTTTATTAGCACCTAAAAATGCTTATGAATCTAAAGTATCGGCTTATGAATGTGGTTTCTCACCGATTTATGGACAAACTAGAAATGTTTTCCATATTAATTTTTTTTTAGTTGCTTTATTATTTTTAATATTTGATTTAGAAATATTACTATTATTCCCTATAGCTGTTACTTTATACCAAGTAAGTATATTTGGATTTTCAATTGTATTAATATTCTTTATTGTATTAACTATAGGATTTATTTTAGAAATTGGATCAGGTTCTATTAAATTGGTATCTAATAATAGTTAAAATTTATCTAAAGATAAAAATTATTATTTAATTTACCCCTTCCTAATTATAATACTTACAAAAATAAAGGAGTACTTACGATAAACCAACAAAAGGCTACTTTCAGTACTTCAGCTGTATATTCCACCCAACACCCTGAAAATTTAAAGGGTATAACAACAAATTCTTATTGGGAAACAATTCATGAAAAAGATAGAGGGCAAGAAACAAACAATCCTCATATAATAGCTAAAAGACATATAACTAAAGGAGATTTAACAGAAGCTAAGACCATAAGTTTGGTTTAATCTCAATTAGGACCCACAATAAATCAGGTAGAATTAGATAAACTAAGCTCTATCAAACCTGAATCAATTTTATGAACTAGGGGTTCAAACTAAAACTCACGAACAAGTAATTAGTAGTAGTGTGTATAACGTTAAAGTGAGAATCAAACTAAATGGATACATCGGAGAAACTAATACAAGCACAGCAGGAGTTTATATTTGGACAAATCTTAAAACGGGAGAACAAAATGTTGGTAGAACTATCAATTTGTATACAAGATTAAGATCGTATTTTAAACCTTCTATTCTAAATTAAGGAAATAGACGGATTAATCAAAGTATGAAAACATTTGGAATAAACAATTTCAAATTAGACATTTATTTTATAAACCGATAGAATACTCTAAATTTAGAGCTGTTACCCTTTGCTTAGAATAATATTATATATTTAATTTAAACCCTTCCCTTAATTCGATAAAAGTAGCAGTATCCAATCCTATTGTAGAATTTACTAAAGAACACATTGCAAGTATTAAAAAAGAAAGCAAATAGTAAACCAGTTTACGTTTATAAAGACAAAACTCTGCTTTATGATGCAACCTCTGCTACAGAATTAAACAAAGGGACTAATTTAAGCTATAGTACAGTAACTAATTCTCTTAAAAAACTAAAAAAAGGTATTTGAAGTTTTAAATATTTCACATATTAGCCCAACACCGGATATAAAATCAAAAAAGTAGATGTTCAAACTTTAAAATAAATTATTAATAAATATAATACCGTTGGTAAAAGAACTTCATTGAAGGTAAGTTTAATTCTTATTGACCATGCAAGTAATAATACCTACACTTTTCTAACAGTTCAGTAAAAATTTTAATAGAAGTAGTAAATTTTACTTATAATTAAAATTTTCTTTTATAACATAAATAATATTTTTAATTAAAAGAGTCATAAATGAACGAGTATAGTTAAGTTGGTATAACTTCTACCTTCCAAGTAGTTATCATCAGTTCGAATCTGATTACTCGTATATATATTATAACTCAATCTTATCTTTAAGTAAAATATAAATAAAAAAAATAAATTGTTGTTAAATAATTAAAAACATTTTATTTTAATTGAATAAATAATAAACAAGAGCGAGGTGACTCGAACACCTACCGATGATTTTGGAGATCGTCATACTAACCAATTGATACTACGCTCTTAAAAAAAACATAATTATGTTAATAATATAAAGGATATAATATTCTTTTATAGCTAAAAAAATAAGGGCCCTTAGCTTAATAGGTAGAGTACCTAATTGTCGATTAGGGTGGTCCCAGTTCGAATCTGGAAGGGCTCGTGAAATTTACGCACTAAAAGAGTATGTATATTTTAAATGTCATACCTTAGACACTATCAAAGAAAAATATTTTATTAAATATGTTAGCCGCAGCAAAATACATTGGAGCAGGATTAGCCTGCTCTGGATTAATTGGAGCTGGAGCTGGAATTGGTTTAATTTTCTCAGCTTTAATTGCTTCAACAGCTAGAAATCCTCAAATCAGAGGACAATTATTTGGGTACGCAATCTTAGGATTCGCTTTAGCAGAAGCAACAGGATTATTCTCATTAATGATTGCATTCTTATTATTATACTCATAATAAAAAAATTTAATTTTTAAAATAAAAATTTAGAGATATAACCAAAAATAAGTTATATTTCCCCTTAAAATAAAAATTTAATTAATAAAAATGGTATAATTAAAATTTTATTTAACAAAGGAAATTAAATTAATATAGAGTTATGTTTACAGTTGGTTTCTGTAGTAAATTTGCAAAATTTGTAGTAAGGTTCGATTCCTTCTTAACTCTAGAAAATATAAAAATTCTCTTAGTTTAATGGTAGAACATCATTCTTCTAAAATGTCAATTTTGGTTCGATTCCAAAAGAGAATGAAGATAAATGACTCAAAAAATAAACTAAATTGTTACATTGTAAAAAAAAAATAAAAAAAAATAAATAAAACCCAATTTAATTTAAAATAATTAAGAATAAAAATATAAATAAAAAACTAATAACTTTATTAAGTAAGAGCCAACAAAAATATAACTAAATATTTTTACTGGACATATTCGTATCATTTTAAATAAATAAAATATTAAAAAAGTAATATTCTAAAAATGATCATTTAAATAAATAAAAAAAAATAAAAAACTATGATTCAATACGATTTATTATTACAAATAGCTAATATAATCATCAATTTAATAGATGTTTTATTAGTTTTATTACCTATATTACTTGCAGTAGCTTTTATGACTATCATAGAAAGAAAACAATTAGCTGCACATCAAAGAAGAGTAGGACCTAATACAGTAGGTTACTATGGGATACTTCAACCATTTGCCGATGCTTTAAAATTAGTAGTTAAAGAAACAATTATACCATCACAATCAAATAAAATATTATTTTATTTAGCTCCTGTCTCTACATTAATCTTTAGTTTATTAGGTTGGGGTATTATACCATTTGGTGAAGGTTTAACATTATTTGATTTTCCTTTAGGTATATTATATACTTTAGCTTTATCATCTTTAGGTGTATACGGTGTATTATTTGCAGGGTGGTCTGCTAATTCTAAATATGCATTTTTAGGAAGTTTAAGATCTACAGCAGCAATGATAAGTTATGAATTAATATTAAGTTCCGCTATATTAATAATAATTTTATTAACAGGATCATTTAATTTCACTACAATAATAGAAAGTCAACAATCAGTATGGTTTATAATACCATTATTACCTATATTTATTATTTACTTTATTTCTATATTGGCTGAAACAAGTAGAACACCATTTGATTTACAAGAGGCTGAAAGTGAATTAGTAGCTGGTTTCTTCACTGAACACAGTTCAATTATTTTTGTATTCTTCTTTTTAGCTGAATATACTTCAATAGTATTATTTAGTTGTATAACAGCTATATTATTTTTAGGAGGTTATAATATGCCTAATTTAATGGTAAATGATACTTTCTTTAATATACAAAGTATTATTTTAGGATTAAAAACATGTATATTCTGTTTTATGTTTGTATGGTTCAGAGCAACATTACCTAGACTAAGATATGATCAACTTATTGAATTCTGTTGGTTAAATCTTTTACCGGTGGTAGTAGCTTTTATTATTCTTGTACCAAGTATATTAGTTGCTTTCGATATAGCTCCTTACTAGGATTTATATAACACCCCCTTTTTTTTAATCATTTAAAAGAAAGTAGTATCATAAAATACAAAATAATAAACATTTTAATTAAAGCCTATAATTTAAAGGTAGAATAATTTCTTGATAAGGAATCTGTAGAAGTTCGATTCTTCTTGGGCTTATAAAAAATATTTTATATGAATATAAATAATTAATTTGGTACAGTGTAAAAAAATTATTAGTAAAAGCTTAAATATCTAATTAATAAAAATGAAAATAATTAACAAAATAAAAAAAATAAGGGAGTATAAGTATAATAATATAAACATATACTTAGAATAATAAAAATTAAAGATGTTTAGATGTAAAATCTAATTATTAAAACAACTTTTGATATATTAATTTAATAATGTATATACTTATAATATTTTTTAAATTATTATATAAATATATCTATTCAATTTTAGTTTAAAATTTAAGTGAGAAATTTAAAATCGCAAATATTACTTAGACTTGTAAATTCATATTTAGTAGATTCACCTGAACCTGCTAATATTTCATATTTATGGAATTTTGGGTCTTTACTAGGAATATGTTTAATTTTACAAATATTAACAGGAATTTTCTTAGCAATGCATTATCAACCACACGTAGATTTTGCTTTTAATTCAGTTGAACATATTATGAGAGACGTAAATAATGGTTGGGCAATAAGATATACACATGCAAATGTGGCATCATTCTTCTTTATATTTGTATATGCTCACATAGCAAAAGGGTTATATTATGGTTCTTATAAATCTCCAAGAGTATTATTATGGACAATTGGAGTAATTATTTTAATAGTGATGATAGGTACTGGATTCTTGGGTTATGAATATAGCCCAAAATGGTTTAATATAAGTATTTTTTATGTAATTTTTTACATAATTGTATATTATACAATACTCTTTTTTCCATTAAAAAAAAGTAAGGTATTAATATATCCAGTAGGGAATACAATGAAAAATATAAAGTATAATAAATTAAGAAATAAGTCAATATATCTTATAAATAGTCTTAAAAAAAGAGGATATAGTACAATTTCTCATTTAAATAAAAATGTTAAAATTTCTTGTTCTGAAAGATTGAATACAATCATGAAAGAATTAGAGTTAAACCCTGTTTTTATGTATGAAAATTTAGATAAAGAAAATTTAAAAACACAAATATTAAATGAGACTAAAGGTTTAAGTGGAATATACATGATAGTTAATAAAATAACTAAAGATTATTATATAGGTTCTGCTTCAACTAACAGATTTTATGCTAGATTTAGTAATCATGTAATTTATTTTAGAGGTGCTATGTGAATTGGGACTTCACTGATGTGCCTGAAACTATCAAACTCCGGGGACACCCTAAAGCTTATGATACCAAGCTATATACGAAAGGCTATAAGTGGCTGGAGTAATTACCCAGGTATGGTAACAAGTCATAAGATGAATGAAAATGAAATGGGTTATCGCGGATCTAAGTCAGCTAACAAAGCTGTAAAAGAGCAACGAGTAGACGGTAGTTGGTTTTTAGCCCAAAAAGCTAGAAGCTTAAGGTATACTCTAATGGGTTTCGAAAGAAACTATCAAGTCAGAATCCCTTCTAACCAAATAAATAAAAGGTTTTATACTAGCCAAACAATCGTTCCTGAAACAATATTATTAAACCCATGGTTTATCAGTGGGTTTACTGATGCTGAGGGATGCTTTACTCTCTCAATAGTTAAAAACAATAGTTCTAAAACGGGTTGGGCGGTAAAACTTTCTTTTCAAATCGGTTTACATAATAAAGATAGAGCTTTATTAGAACATTTTAAGCTTTATTTTAATGTAGGTAATATATCTAAACACGGTTCAATGGTACATTTTAGAGTTGAATCTATTAAAGATTTAGCTAAAGTTATAAACCATTTTATAATTATCCTTTGATAACTAAGAAGTATGCAGATTATATACTTTTTAAAAAGCATATATAATCTTGTTAAATAAAGAGCATTTAGTTAAAGATGGTTTAGAAAAATTTGTGGGAATAAAAGCATCAATTAATAAAGGACTTTCAGATTCTTTAAAATTAGCTTTTCCTAAAGTTACAGCCACAGAAAAATTTATGGGGATAGATAATAAGATCCCTGATCCTCAATGGGTAGCTGGGTTTTCAACAGGAGAAGGTTGTTTTTTCATAAAAATAACTAAATCTTCTCATTCTAAACAAGGTGTCAATATCCAATTAAAATTTCAATTAACCCAACATTATAGGGATGAGTCTTTAATGAGAAGTTTAATTTCTTACTTTAATTCAGGGAATGTTTTTAAAAACCAAGATACTTATATTTATGATGTGTCAAAATTTTCAGATCTTAATTCTAAAATTATTACGTTCTTTAAAGAATATCCTATATTAGGTTCTAAATATCAAGATTTTTCTGATTGGGTTCAAGTAATTGAACTAATGAACAATAAAGTTCATCTTACAAAGGAAGGAATAGATATAATTTGGAAAATTAAAGAAGGTATGAATAGAGGGAGAAAATAAATCATAAATATTGTATAGGATTCTTGTCATCTTGATAAGCCACCTTCCCCTTCTTAGATAAAATAATTATTTATTTGTATGATAAATCTGATAGCCTTGAGCAAAATAGTGAAATCAGCAGTAAAAAAATATGAATTAAAAAATTTTGCTTTTATCATATTAGAATTATATCCTAATGTTGTTACTAAAGAAAATAACAAAGAATTATTAGATTTAGAAGATAAATATTTAAAATTGTTATTGCCTAATTATAATATTTTAACTGAGGCAGGTTCTAGTTTTGGTTATAAACACACGGAAGTTGATAGAATCAAAATGAAAGATGTTTATAGCGAAGCAAGAAGGGAACTAATAGGAATTTTAAATAGAGGAAAAAAACTTTCTCCAGAAACAATAGAAAAAATCAGAGAAAAGGCTTTAAATAGTCCACCTATGTCCAATGAGACTAAGAAAAAAAGCATTAGTCATACAAGACCTGTAGTTTTATATAATCTTAATGGAACTGTTTACGGTAAATATTTTACTATTTTAGAAGCTGCTAAATCTATAAACTGTGGCGAAAAAACTATAAGAAGGGCATTAAAAACAGAAAAAAGATTAGTTAAAAGACAATGAATAGTAGAAGATTTAGTCAAGTAAATAGAAATTAAATATGGTCACTAGTTATTTCATGAATAATTTTTAATTATACTTTATATAATTTTTTATGTTAAATCATAGTCCCGCGAGTAACAATCTTTTTGCAATCTTTATAGAAAAAAAAAGATTAAAGTGGTATATCCCGACAGGAATATAAAATAGTCTTTAATGAAAGATTATTTGGCGATGTTAGTGAAAACGATCAAAAAAGTTAAACTTTAAGATCGTCGGTTATATAAATGATCGCGACAGACTGGGTCACTAATGGGTGGCTGAAATGCTGCTTAATGTACAGTCGAAACTTTTGGTTAAATAAATAAAGTTAATTTAACTAATAGAATATACAAATTTAAAGTTATTCTAGCTTATTATGTCATTTCATTAATAAGTAAGTTTGTATGTTTTACCGTATGGTCAAATGTCATTGTGGGGTGAACACCAACATTTTAATTTTACTAATTTAGAAATTATAGTAATACCTATAACTTTAAAACAAAATTTTCAATTTTCAACAATTTCAATAATTAATAATAATAGTTCTGTTTCTCAATTTAAAGATAAAGATTTTAATAAACTAATGGAAATTCTTATTGGTTTTTTAGATGGTGATGGTTATTTTGATATAGGAGCTCAAAAACAATACAATAAAAATCCTAACAATCAACCTAAATCTACTATTAGAATAAGATTAGGAATTAATTTACAATTTAAAGATAAAGAATTATTAGAATTAATAATAAAAAAATTAGGTGTAGGTAAAATAGATTATTCTAAATCTAAAAACCAATACAGACTAATTTTTTATCAAAAAGATATATTAAATGTTATTTACCCTTACATACAAAGTAATAATATTGAATTTTTAGTATACAATAGACAAAAACAATTTTTTTTATGTAAATATATTTTAGTAAATAACATTAAACATTGGGAAAATTTAAATTTAGAAGAAATTGATAATTTATTTAATAAATCTCATAAAAAGCTTGAATTTGATGATATTATTAATTTACCATATTTTAATAATTGGTTAGTAGGATTTACTATAGCTGAAGGTAGTTTCCATATTAAGGCTAAAGGTACTGCTCAATTTTCAATAGAACAGTCTGGTATAGAAAATTATCAAATTATTAAAGCTATTCACTATTTTATTAAAGGTCCCTATTCATTAAATCACCAAATTAAACCTGAAAATACTAAAGTTTATAGAATATCTTTTTCATCTAAAAAGGATATAAATTTTATTATAAAATTTTTTGATTATAACAATTTATTAGGATTAAAAAAATTACAATACGATAATTGGAAATCTTATATAATTAGTAAAATTAATGATAGCGCCCCAAATGTTATATTACCTAAAGTATCTAATTATAATAATAATGATTCCAGGACTAAATAAAAATTATTTATATTTAATATATGGTTTATTACTAGGTAATAGTTTTATCCTTAATAATAATAATGAAATTAAATTAATTATAGAAATAGAATGTAAACACATGTCTTATATTACACATATACACAAAAAAATATTAAGTTTAGGTTACTGTGAAGACAAGTTGCCTTTAATTAAAACAAAAATAGTTAGAGAAGGTAACTTAAAAAAAGTAATGGTATTACACACATTTAATAATAATTGTTATTCAGAATTATTTTATAAATGGTACTTAAATAAACATAATAAAAATATACCTAATGATATAATGAATTTTTTTAATGAGGAATCTCTAGCTTATTGGTTAATGACAGATGGAAAAATAAGTAAAAATAAATTGTTTGTAAATATGAAAAATTTTAATGGTAAAGATATCAAATTTTTTATGCAATTTTTAGAAAATAAATTTAACTTACATCAAATTAACTTAAATAATTACTGGTTAGAGTTTAACTCAAATAACATTAAAAAAATTTACAATATTACTAAACCATATATTATTCCTTCTATGAAATTTAAATTTTTAAGTACCGGCCATTCAAAATATTAATAATTAGATACAATTTTAGTTTAATATAATATAGTCTTATTAATTATTATAATATGTAATACCTAAATAAAAATATTATTTTTAATAAGGCGACATAATTGAAAACAGGTCAAAAATATTTATTTGTTATATATATAGACCGTAGGTAGTTTAGGCTATCTCGACAGAGTGGACCAATTATGGGTATCTGAAATGATGCTTAATGTGCACTCGAATTTTTTTATTTTAATTTTTTTAAATTAAACACAAGGCTTAGTCACCGACTTCTAGTTTAATAAATTTTATTTAGAGTAGGGCAGCACAGGGTATATTTGTAATAACAAATAATTTATTTCTTGCTAAATAAATTTCTTATTATTTATTAAGATAATTTTAATCCTTATTTTCAAAGTGAGTTACTATTTGAAAGAAAAAAGATAAGAATATACAAATATATTATAAAATTTGGCAACAGTAATTACAAATTTATTAAGTGCTATTCCAGTATTTGGACAAGATTTAGTAGAGTCAACTTATGTTACAGAATTATGTAGTTGCTTAGTATATAAGGGAAATAATTTCCCTGTATTAGCAACAATTGGAACAGTTAGTACACAAGCATTAAAAAAAGGAAGAAAATTAAGATTTAATGATAAAAAAGAATATTTAACCATACCTTATAAGTTTATAGCTTTTTTAGTAGGTTTAATAGACGGAGATGGTTATATTCAAATAACTAAAACTACAAAAGGATATATAGCTATCAAATTAATTATTTGTTTAAGTTTAGAAGATATTTCTAGTTTAGAGTATATTTACTCAGTATTAAAAATAGGAAAATTACAAATATATAGAGATATAAAAAATCCAATTTGTAAATTAGTCATTAGTAAAACAGATTTACAAGAAGTTATTTTTCCATTATTAATACTTCATAATATATATTTTTTAACTGAGAGTAGAAGAGCTCAATTTGATCTAGCTATGTTTATAATTAAAAAAGATTTAAAACTTTTTAATCAAATATCTAATTATAATAAGGTACCTACAATCTTTGAATTACCTGAAACTGCTTCAGAATACCTTAGTTTAGCTTTTTTTAAAAATTGGTTAGTAGGTTTTACAAATGCAGAAGGTTCTTTTTGTATAAAAAAAAATAATGATGCATGTTTTCAATTAAAACAAAGAATTCACGTTCAATTATTTGAAGCTTTCAAACTATTGTTTAAAACTAATAGAAATATTTCAATTGAAATGGGTAAATATGCTCAATTTTCTGTTAGTTCTAAAACAGATCTACAAACTGTCATTGATTTTTTTTCGTTTTCAGGTTTACATCCTTTAATCGGCTTAAAATATATTCAATATTTAAAATGGATAACAAGTTTACAAAATAGTTATAGATACAAAAATCTTAATTTTCCTTCCTAAATAATATTTGTGTTTAATTACTTTAATTCTGTTAAGATCGGCTCCTTAAAACAGTAATGTTTTAGAGGCAAATGGGGAGAATTGCAAGAACGTTTTTACAACCTTACCAGACTACTTGCAGCGGAGCTTGACTCGGTATTTTTTTTTTAGAAATTATTCTAAATTAAAGGGTCAAGAACGTTCAACGACTAACGAGTGAGTTATACCAACAATAAGCTCGACACGAAAACCCCACAACCTTTTGCCGCACCCTACCTCTCAACTTTTGTCCTCTAAAGAGGCCCCAAAGATTAAGAAAATATTAATAGGGTAAGCGGGTAATGGTTGAAGACATAGTCTAAACATCGTATACCGATGAGGATGGAGATTAAATACTCTGTCAGAAATATTTTGTAATCTGGGGAGGTTTCAGCGTCTTACTGGCGCCACATGACAGCGATGTAATGTTGCAAATCCTGCTTTTTGCTGGAACATCCTCTAATTTAGAAGTTGGATACGTTTTATCCTTTCGCATTATAAACGTGAAAAAGCCAACAACAGGGGGATTATCAGCAGTAGTTAAAAATTATTCTAATATGCCTAATTTTGAAGCTATTCAGAGACTAAACGCAGGAGATCTTGTATTTGCCTACTTAGTAGGATTAATTGAAGGAGATGGTTGGTTTTTAGTCACAAAAAATGGTAAGTATATTAAATATGAATTTGGTATTGAAACGAATATTAGGGATATTCAATTACTATACAAAATAAAAGAAATTTTGGGAGTTGGAACCATTGATATTAGAGAAAGAAATCAAAGAAAAACATGTTTATATAGAATTAGAAATAAATCACATTTAAAATCAATTGTATTACCAATTTTTGATAAATATCCGATGTTTTCTAACAAACAATATGATTATTTAATGTTTAAAGATTTACTCTTAAACGATGTCCATTTTTCTAAAGATTTATCTTATTATGTGAGACCTATTGATCCTTTAAATTCTATTGATTCTATTTTAGATAAATCATATTTTAAACCTTGGTTAATTGGTTTCATTGAAGCTGAAGGTTGTTTTAGTATTTATAAACCAGCTAAAGATGATTCAAAAGTGGCTAGTTTTGATGTTTCTCAAACAAATGGTTCTATCTTAATTGAAGCAATTAGAAAAGAATTTAATTTAAGTCCTAAAGTATTTCAAGATAAAACAAACGGATTTAAATTAAAAGTTTCCAGTGTAAGAGCTGTAGAAAATGTAGTAAAATATATACAACAAGCACCATTAAAATTAATGGGTTATAAAAAATTACAATATGTATTATGGGTCAAAGAACTTCACAATATCCCTAGATATAAAAATAAATTTAATTTACCTGATAAATATTAATATATTAACTATCTTATTAATTTAAATAAATACAAGATCGTGATATAGTCCGAACAGTGATGAGAATCACTGCGTGTAACGAGAGGTAATTATTAAATTACCGGGGTTACCAACACGATTGAAGTAATGCCACATTAAATAGATTCTTTTCATTACATTACTTATTGCCTTTCTTATTAGCTGCTTTAGTAGTAGCGCATTTAATTGCTTTACACACACATGGTTCAAATAATCCTAATGGAATTTCAGGAAGTGGAGATAGATATGCATTCCATCCATACTTTGTCTTTAAAGATTTAGTGACAATATTTTTATTCTTCTTAGTATTAAGTATTATGGTATTTTATTACCCTAATTTTTTAGGACATAGTGATAATTATATTCCTGCTAATCCAATGCAAACACCCGCATCTATTGTACCTGAATGGTATGAAAAAAGATGCCATGCTTAAGAGTAATCTTATGATTAATTAACTTTACTGTATGCTGGTAACCCCTAAAGCTTTAAGTACTCAACTCAAAAATAGTAACAATCTTAAAGATAATACAATGGGCAATCAGCAGGAAACCAAAGCACAATGGATCTTATAATTTTCTACATAGTAACCGAAGATCCGGGCATGTTAGTAGGATCCTCAGAGACTGCACGTAAAGCACCTTAATTATTTTAATTAATTGATTAATTTTATTAAGGGTGAAGATATAGTCCAGCCATTTATTGAAAGATAATGGGTAATATGTTTATATGTAAATTATTAGAGTGATCTGATAACTACCATAAGTTTAGTATGTACGCAAAATGACTCGACTATGCCTACAAAAAGACTTTCAAATTTTGATAGAATAAAAATAACTATGGAAAGTCCTTTAAATTAAATTATGATCGGTTTATTACTGGGTGACGGTCATATTCAAAAAAGATCGATAAACGGTAATTCTAAAATTATTTATGGACAAAGTAGTTTAAGATTACAACATCTTAATTATTTTAATCATGAATTTGAATTATTTAAACCTTACTTATCTAAAGATTTTAATCCTAAAAAAGATCTTTTACAGATATGATAAGTAATAAAAAACATAGATCAGTTCAATTTGCTACATTATCACTACCATGTTTTAACTATTATAAAGACCTGTTCTATAATTCAAATAATTTAAAAATAGTTCCTTCAAATATAAAAATTTTACTTAGTCCTAGAGGATTGGCTTATTGGATTATGGTCGACGGTTCTCTTCAAAATAAAGGTTTACATTTAAATACTTATGGTTTTACTCCGCAAGATATTTTCTTATTAAAAACTACTTTAGAAAATATGTTTGGAGAAAATACTTTAAAATGTACAATTCATAACCACCAAAAAGGAGAAAGAATTTATATATGGGAAGAAAGCATGGAATTGGTAAAAAAAACAATATCTCTCAGTTTATGCATAAAGATATGCAATATAAAATAAACTATGATAAATTATAAATAATATAAACATATGAAAATGATCTTTTACCATTTTATGCTATTTTAAGATCAATACCTAATAAATTATTAGGGGTATTAGCTATGTTTGGTGCATTATTAATATTTTTAATTTTACCTTACTCTGATTTATCTCAAATAAGAGGTTCTTCATTTAGACCTTTAATGAAATTTGCATTTTGGTTATTTGTTACTGATTTTATTATCTTAATGTGGATCGGGTCTCAACACCCTGAAACACCTTACGTTGAAATCGGACAAGTGGCTACTGCTTTTTATTTCTTATGGTTCATTTTTATAATACCGGTAGTTGGTGTATTGGAAAACACTCTATTCGATTTAGCAACTGTTTCTAACAATCAAAATAATTCCCCCCTACCTACAAGTAATAACTAAAAAAAAAACTTAAAATTTTAGGTAAACCAAGGCTAATTAATTTAAGCAACAGTATTTATAATAATAAACATAACTATAAAAATAAATAAATAAATAAATAAATAAATAAATAAATAAATAAATAAATAAATAAATAAAACTCAATTTAAATTCAAATAATTAAAAACAATAAAAAAATTATAAATAATAAACTAATAACTTTGATTAGTTCAATTGGTAGAACAAAGGTCTTCGATACCTTAATTAGTGGTTCGATTCCGCTAGAGAAAAAAATCCTCTTAATATAATTAAAAGCAATTATTCAATTTTAATTATTCGGAGAAGATTCAGGAGGTAATTAAACTTCCGACGTTATAAAATTGCTGTACCTATAAATAATTTAAAGTTATTAAGGATAAAAAAAAAGTTTTGTCGGTATAATGTATATTTTGGCCCTCTTTCCTCTCTAGGTAATATAGTGGAGATAAAAATTTTAGTACTAGAAATTTTATAATTCTAATGAGCTAAAATATAGTATAGTGAAAGCAAATAAAAAATTTTTTTTAATTAATTTAAACTAAAAAAGTTTATTTTATTTACCCCAATAAAACCTTTATATTTAGATAGATTGGTATAAAGGTTAAATTAAAAATCTATTCTCTACAAACTTAACTTTAAAAATGGAAAACAAAAAAGAATGGGTAGTAGATGTATCTGGTTACTCCCCAGCAGACATTTCTCATTTATCAGAAAAACAGTTAATCGATTTAAAATTAAAAATTCAAAATTTTTTTATTAAAGAATTTTTACCATTGTATCAAGCCAAAAAATGGTTTGAATTCAGAGATCTCACTACAGAAGAAGAAATAGAAACTGCTAAAAAATCTAATTGTATTTTAGCTATGCTAACCAAATCAAATTACCCTAATGAAAATGAAAGTATACAAGGATTTAATATAGAATACATAATAAAATTATTCTATGTAAATCATCATTATATATTAAGCTTATTTACAGAAAATTTAGAAAAATTTGTAAATTTAGCTAAAAATTCTGTTAGTATAGGTCCTACCAAAGTAGTTTGTGTAGACAATAGATTCTACAATAAATTCGAGCCCAAAGATGAAGAAGCTTTCATTTATTTTTGTAACTATAAAGAATTAATGGATTCGTACATATTAAGAGATAAAAATTGGATAATTAACAAATTTTTTGTTTTTAATCATATTAGATATGAACATCTAGTATTTCTACTTAGAACTCAAGGAATAATTATTTCAGGTGGAACTCACAATAGAAGACATATAATTTCACCTTTAGAACTTAGTTTAGCATTGAATTTACTATTATTTTTTAATATTAGTAATAAAATTCATAAAGAAAAAGTAAACTATACAAATTATATTTCCGAATCTTTTCATCATAAATCATTTAAAGAAAAAGATTACTCCTACAAAAATAAATTACTACAATTTATAGAAATTTGTAAACTCATCTACAATTACGTTGATGAGAAAAATAATAAAAATTCTAGAAGATGTAGAATTTTATATACAAATACATTTTACTGTAGTATGGATGTTACTGTACAAGATGATGGGGTTGTTGTTCAACCTAACAGCACTTGTGTTGAATTCTTCCAAGAATTATTAAATAAAGTAGAGAAAAGAATTGAGATTCTTAGATCTGAAACTAATGCCTTACAAAACGGGAATAATTAATATTTCCCCTTTCATTATCCCAAATGGAGGTTCTTCATTTAGACCTTTAATGAAATTTGCATTCTAGTTCTTTGTAGTAGATTTTTTTTTATTTTAATGTGGATTGGTTCTCAACATCCAAACAGTCTTTATGTTAAAATAGGTCAAATAGCTGCTGCATTCTACTTTAGTTGGTTCTTAGTTATAGTTCCTGTACTAGGTTTAATGGAAAATACTTTCATGGATCTAGCAACTGAAACAAAATAGTTATAATTAAAAATCCCCCCTACTTCTATAAAAATTTCATTGGTATTTCTATCAATAATTTATAATTTAAATTATTACATTCAAATCTTTCAATTGCTAACTATGGTATTTCAAAAATTTAAAAATTTTTTGTTAAAGTAATAAAAATATTAAGTTTTACATTAAAAATAGATTAAATTGTTAATTAACCAAATAAATTATATTTGTTACAAATTCATTCATAAAAAGAAAAAAAATTTTTTTTTTACCATTAAAATTTTTAATTAAAATGTTAAAATCAAGTTGAAATATTAAAATAACTAAAAATTTGGCATAGTACCCTTATTTTTATATTGATATATGAAAAATATTAATAATTATTTATTCTTTATGATTATTCAATTTTAATAAACTATAATTTATAAGAGATAAATAATTTATTTATTAAATCCTATGATAAATTGAAATAAAAGAGTATATTATTATTATTATTAATTGAAAAATTTAACGGTAGATGACAAATTGGCTCGTCGCTCCTTTTGGGTAGGAGATATATAGCGTGTTCGAATCGCGCCTACCGTATATTTCTATTTATAGATAGGTGTCATGGCAGAGTGGTAATTGCGGAGTACTGTTAATACTTTTTTTCAGAGGTTCAATTCCTCTTGACGCCTTTAATATTTTACATATATTAATTACAAATTTACCACCTATTTTATTTTAATAATCACTTTTCTTTTTTTAAGTAAAAGAGATTGTATTTATTATTAACGAACATGTTGAAATTGGTAAACAATCTCCTCTTAAGCAGGAGTGGAAGTAATTCCTTAAGAGTTCGAGTCTCTTTGTTCGTATTGTTTCAAAGATAGTGTATCCTTCATAAGCGATATAGTGTAACGGTTAGCACAACAGCCTCATGACCTGTTAGATTCGGTTCAATTCCAGTATTCGCTATTCTCTATAGGTCTTTTAGTATAAAGGTCGTACAGCTCCCCTTCAAGAAGCTAGTACCAGTTCGATTCTGGTAAAGATCATTAGTTTAAAATAAAAATTATTATATGTGCATAGAATTTAAAATAAAAGAAAGTATAAAATATAAATATTTATCATTAATAATACTAAAAAGCTGAAATCAGTTATCAAATTTAAATTTAATAACCAAGGTTTTGGACCCAAGAGCTAATAGGAACAATATCGATTCCATTGGCAATCAAGAGCTAATCAGAAAAGAAGATAGAAAAACAAACCCTTAGGTTTTTTTTTAATTTTACCAATGAATTCTTGGCTATCTTCTACCAATGCTAAAGAGATAGGTACTCTTTATTTAATTTTCTCAGTTTTTGCTGGTATGATAGGAACAGCATTTTCTGTACTAATTAGATTAGAATTATCAGCACCTGGAGTGCAAGTTTTACAAGGAGACCATCAATTATTTAATGTGATCATTACTGCACATGCCTTTATAATGATCTTCTTTATGGTTAAAATTTATAGGCCTAAATTAATAACATTAAGTTATATTAATTTCTCTATTTTAAATAATCCCTTAAAAACAGATATTAAGAATGAAGCAATTAAAAATAAATCTATAGGACCAAATAATAACAAAAAGGGTTTTAATCATCCTCATAAAAAGGTAGAGATTTTAGATCCTTATCATAATCGAACTCAAATAGCTAAAGTAGCCAAAAATTCTAAAGGTGTCTATCTATTTGAGATAGAAAATCTAAACATGAAATATGTGGGTAGTTCTATAAATCTTTATAATAGAGTTTGTTCTTATTTTATGCCTTCTATTTTGAGTAAAGCAGATAGAAAAGTGATAAGATATTTTAATAAATATGGTTTTAGTCAAGTCAAATTAACTTTATTTATATTAGAAGAGCACTTTACGTGGGAGCAAGTTATTGAATTAGAACAATATTTTATTGATTCTCTTTCACCTAACCTTAATGTTGATTTAGTTGCAGGTGGTTATAATGGATATCATACACCTATGACTTTAAAAGCACGTGAAAGATTAAGAACATTACGTGGAACTGTTATATATATGTATGATACTAAAACTCAATTACTTATATATATTTCAGAATCTAAAGAATGGTTATATCAAAATATAGGAATTCATCATGTTTCTTTAGCAAATTGTTTAACAGATGGAAATTTATATTTAAATAGATTTTTTTTTCTTTAGATATAATATCTGAATTTTCTTATGAGTCATTATTAAGTACTGAAGAGTTTATTTTATTAATTAAAACAGTTAAATCAGAATATAAACCAAAACAACCTAAAAGTAAACAAATCTTAGCTGAAAATATAAATAACAAAAATTTAAATCGTACCTTTTCAAGTATAGGTGAATTATCTAGACATTTAAAGGGGGATAGAGGTACAATAAGAAATTATATTTTAGGGAGATCTAAAGGTTTATATCGAAAACAGTGGAAATTTACAATATTAACTTAAATGTTATTTATTCTTTAGGAATAATAAACAAAGGCATGGCCGGGATATATAGTAATATATGTCTTTCTTCTCGCTATATGCTGGAACACCCTTAGAGTTATATTGACTAAGCCTACTTAAAGGTAGGACACAGTAACAAAATATAAATTGGGCAATCAGCAGGAAACCAAACTATTAATTAAAAATTGTTAGGAGTAGGATCCTCAGAGACTACACGCGAGATATCCTTTACAGGATAAAGATATAGTCCAAACCTTATAAACCCGAAAGGGGAGGAAAAAAAGTATGCCAGCCTTAGTTGGAGGTTTTGGTAACAAATGTTCAAATTTATTTTTTAAGTCTAACACAATAAGTTGGTTCAACATAAATAGTACTAGTTCAGATTTAATAACTAAAAATAAAACATTTAATTTTAACATTAATAATGTTTTATTAAATGAAAATTCTAAATTAGGGTCTTATTTAGCTGGTTTAATCGAAGGAGATGGTACCTTTGCCATACATGATATTAAATCTACAACTAAAAAATATAGACCTATGATAATTATTGTTTTTAAATTAGCTGATTTACCTTTAGCAGAATACTTACAAGAACTAACTAATTGCGGAACAGTATATAAAAAATCTGAAAGAGGTTATGTATTGTGGCAAATACAAGATATAATAGGTGTTTATACTATTGTTAATACAATTAATGGTTATATGAGAACACCAAAAATTGAAGCTTTAAATAGAACTATTAATTGGTATAATTATTATATTAATATGAATAAGAATAGTAAACTTCCTAGAACTAAATTAATTTTATCTCAAATTAAAAAAATAGAAATTAAAGGTTTAGATAACTCACCAATTGACAGTAATCCTTGGCTATCTGGATTTACAGATGCTGAAGGTAATTTTTCTATTAATATACACAAAAGAACTAATAGAAATTCAATTAGAGTTCAAATTTTTTATAGATTAGAAATTAGACAAAGTTATCATAGATTAAATGAAGATGGTGAACAAGTATCTTTTTTTGCTATAATGTCTAAAATAGCTAATTATCTTAATACTAATGTTTTAAGTAGAAGTAGAACTGTTAGTGATAAACAATTTTTTAGTTTTATTGTAGTTAGTTGCTCTAAATCTAGCTTAATTAAAGTAACTGATTATTTTAATAAATATCCACTTCTTTCTTCTAAATTTTTAGATTATAAGTCTTGGTTATATATTTTAGAGTTACAAAAAAATAGTAAAATGACTACTGATTATTTAAATGAAGCAATCAAAACAAGAACAGATTTTAATAAAACTAGAACTACTTTTTCTTGGAATCATCTTAAAAATTGTTATTTAACAAAATAAACTAAAATAAATTAATAGTTGCCGTGGTTAATTGTGAAATTAATCTTATTACGTTACTATATGCGGGAAAATCCTAAAGTTATCTTATAGAACTTTCTGAAAACTAAATTTTATTAGATATAATAATATTTTTAAAATAAAAAGCGTACAGTGGTCTTAATAATTAAGATAGATACAACAATGGACAATCCGCAGGAAACCAAATAATACTTATAGTAAGTATTAAAGTAGGATCCTCAGAGACTACACGTAACGCGGTTATATTATAATTAAAGTATAACCTGAAGATATAGTCCAAACATAATTGAAAGATTATGTATAATTGAACTATTTATTACCAGTTCAAGTGGGAGCACCTGATATGGCCTTCCCGAGATTAAATAATATCTCATTCTGGGTGCGCAATTGTACCCTTATCAGTATCGCAAGTTTAACTTGCCTACATTTCTACCTCATGTTGACAACATCAGAGTTAGGGGAGGAGGAAAGCTCCGATCCGAACACAGCATCTCTGTTAAAAGGGATCACCGGAACTAGCCAAGATGAACCAGGTGTCTCCCAAGTTGTTCCAACCATGGTTAAAGCTATACTGCCTGAAGAACAGTTCTTATGTGGCTCTCGAGATGGCCTTCTTCGCGCTTGGTGTGGGAAGAATCAATTGTTGAAATCAATGACCAGAAGTGATTTTAAGGTATGCCAATTGAACAAGTCCACAATAAGTGGAATTAACGGAACGAACGTTCAACCTAAAGTTGGATATGTACTGATAGGAGGGACTATTGGATGGCCTAAGGGCAGTAATGCCTATGGTCACGGATTCACCGTAGTACCCGTAAGTTTATACGCTAATCCTAACAGATTAGGAAGGGGAAGGGTGAAAGGTAATAATTTCATTATATCTAGAAGATACAGCACAGGAAGTGCAAACATTGTATCTGATAAATATGTGAGTTTAATCGAAAGATGCGAAAAATTCCCTGACAAAGTTGTAGATAGAGATATTTACAAATTCCTTTTGGATCCAAACATGTATCTAATTGCATATCACAAATTGAGAAGCAACCCAGGAAACATGACACCAGGAATCTCTCCCGAAACATTAGACGGGATCTCAAGTGAATGGATCGATCAAATAATCAGAAGCATGAAAGATGAAAGCTTTCAATTCAACCCTAGCAGAAGGGTAAACATCCCTAAGGCAAATGGTGGGAGTCGACCTTTATCAGTTGCCTCACCTAGAGACAAAATAGTACAAGAAGTCATAAGAATGGTTCTTGACGCTATATTTAATCCTACCTTTTCCAAAAATAGTCATGGTTTCATGGCTAACAGAGGATGCCACTCCGCTTTGAAACAAATTTACTTGCAATTCAAAGGAGTAACTTGGGTAATTGAAGGGGACATTTCTAAATGTTTCGATACCATAGATCACCATAAACTAATGAGAATCATAGAAGGCAAAATAACTGACCGAAGATTTACTAATCTTATATGGAAAGCTTTAAGAGTTGGTTACTTCGAATTTGACGTCTATCAACACTCATTAACGGGGACACCACAAGGATCAATAGTCAGTCCATTACTATGTAACATTTTTATGAATCAATTAGACCAATTCATGAGTAGCCTTGCATTTCAATTCAATAAAGGGGACAAACCCAGATTGAATAACGAATACAGTGCACACGCCAGTGCATTGGCAAGAGCTAAGAGAAAAGGAGATTTAGACAGAATGAAAGTAGAGATGGCTGCAATGAGAAAATTGAATAGTATAGATTTCTACGATCCAAACTTCCGAAGACTCTACTACGTTAGATATGCAGACGATTGGATCGTAGGCATTCGAGGATCTCTAGAAGAAACTCGAAACATACTAAATAAAATTGACTCCAAATTATCCGAGTTAGGTTTAACTTTGAGTCAAGAGAAAACAAAAATAGCCAATATCAATAACGAGAAAGTCTTGTTCCTAGGAACACTGATATCTAGATCTAAACATCGAAGATTCACCATGATGAACGTAGGGACAACAAGAAGACTTGGTTTAGGTATTAGACTTGAAGCACCATTGGATAGAGTTAGAAGAAAACTTACCGATGCAGGATTTATTAAAGAAGGTATTCCTTCTCCCAAATTTATTTGGATGCATCAAAGTAAAGATCAAATTCTACACCTATACAACTCTGTGTACAGAGGTATCTTAAATTACTATAGCTTTACTCACAATATTAACCAATTAAATAGTATAGTAGGACTGACTCTTAAATCCTCCGTAGCAAAGTTACTGGCGGCAAAATTCTCCTTATCAACTAGAGCCCAAGTCTATAAACGATTTGGGAGATTATTTGAAAAAGGAGGGAGAGTCAAATTCTATGACCCCCAAGTTAAAGTAAATATTGCTAACTTTAAAACCGGTCAATATATTGACATTATTCAAAGTCTATTTGCTCGACATAAATCTGTTGCAAATCTATATAATCTGGCATGTGCAAAATGCGGATCTGATTATCGAGTTGAAATGCACCACATTAAAATGATGAAAAATCTAGATTCTTCTAAATGGGCTGATAGACAATTGGCCAAAGTCAATAGAAAACAAATTCCTCTATGTAGAAAATGTCATATGGAACATCACACAACTAGACATTAAATCGATTATTACTAGAGAGCCGTATGCAGTGAAAGTTGCACGTACGGTTCGGGAAAGGGGTATGCTCTATCCCTCTCCATTTGGAGAAGGGAAAGCTTACTCTAGTTCACTTATTACCTCCTTCATTAATTTTATTATTATTAAGTGCTTTAGTAGAAAATGGAGCTGGGACAGGATGGACAGTTAAGGATAAGCTGTCTTATTACAGTAATGTAATTATAATTAAACTCTACTTGATGCGAAGAAGATTAAATTTAAATTTTTCTAAATGGATGAGTACTCAACCTAATACAAATAATAAAAATAATAATAATACTAATACTAATTCTAATCTTAATAATTCTAATTTACCTAATAGAAATAACTATATTAAAATAATACAGATCTTTTTATATATTATTTTTTATATTTTTTTAATTGGTTTAACTTATTACTACTTATCTGATAAGTCAATTAATCTAATTATGGCTATGATTGTTGCATTTAGTGTTTCATTTGTTATATCTTATATTATTTTAAATAAATTTATATTTTCTAAAAATGTTATAATAAGATTTATACAAAAAGCTATCTTATTTGCTGTATTATATATTCTTATTGTTATATTACTTCACAAATTTGGTTTTATAGATCCTATTTATTGTATGGCTGATAAGGAGGATGTTTCCCATTTTATCCAAAATAAAGATAAATATGAAGTGCGTGCAGTTATTGAAGGTAGTTTACCTAAAAAACCAGTTGATGCTTTTGTAGAAACTGCTGGTCTTCTCTTAGGTCAAGCTATTGATGGCCTTGGTGCAGCAGGAGCTGGTGGTTCAGCAGCAACCGCTATGGTTAGAGGAACTATTGGTCTTCCAGGGTTTCAGAGACTAGCTTTAATAGGTGGAGCTGGGTTTATTACTAGTACAGGAGTATTATTTGGATTAAAAACAGCTAGAGCCCTAACAGGTCAAATAGATTTGGTGGAACTTGCTAGAAAAAGTCCACATGGTAATACGGATATCACAAGAATACCCTCACCTGGTCCTGGAAGTAATATCAATAGTCCATTAGAATTAGGTGATCAATCAACACCTTTAAGTGATTTATTAGATGTATTATTAGGATATAATACATTAGAATTAATAATAATATTTGCCATATTGTATATCTTATTTAATAAAATATTATTAAATAAGTTAAATAATTATATTCCCGCTAAATTTCAGTTCTTAAAAAAAATATCTGAAGTTAGTGTGGTTAATAACACAAAAATTATGAATATTTTTTTAATATTTTTAATTGTGTTATTATTAATATTTAAATTTATTAATTTATATGTTAGTTATGAATTAGTTCATAATCTAAATGATTATATTTTAGTACATAATTATACCAAAACTATTAACAAGAGTTCTATTTTATTAATTATGAGTAATAGAATATTGTGTACACCATTAACATTGATATTTAATGTAAGACATAAATTTAATCATTATGTTTTATTAAATATTTATTTATTGAAATTTAAATCCCTCAACGTAATTAACTACCTATTCTATGATTTAAATAGAGTGGTAACAATGTTATATGCACGGGGACAATTCGCCTGGGTAAAATTAACTACCCATCAGAGACTTAACGTAGAGCATTCTTCTAGAACTGTTTGTGCGGAGCTCAGGAAATTTTATATAACAAACCAAACATTAAATTATAATAGTGAATTCTTTTATCAATGGTTAATAGGAATTACAGATGCAGAAGGAACATTTCAAATAGTTTTTAAAAATGGGAAATGGTCTTTAGTTTTTAAATTATTTCAACATGAATCTAACAAGAGATTGTTATATTTTATTAAAAAACGATTAGGGGTAGGTGTAATTATAAAATCTAAAACTAATCATTTTTATTATAAAATAACAGATAATAAAAAATTAAAAAATCATATTTTCCCCATATTTGATAAATATCCATTATTAACTACTAAGTATTTTGACTATTCGAAATTTAAGGAGGCTAATACAATATTAGAAGATATTAATCTAACTAAAATGAAACAAGATGAATTAATTTTTGCTTTGGTTAAAAAAGTACCGTCTAAAAGTTATCTTTCCCCAGCTTGGAAAATAGTTAATAACAAAGTATCTGATACTAATGATGCTAAAAAGGTATTATCAAAAGCATGGTTAATAGGATTTGCTGAAGCAAAAGGAAGTTTTTGTTTAATTAATTCTTCTAAAGATAAAATAATTCATGGTTTTAAAATCATTAAAATTTTATGTCCAATAGTTTTATATGCTATAGAACGTATACTAGGAATAAAATCTAAATTTAATTCATATAATACGATTGAAACTACAAATTCTAGAGCTATTCAAAATATCGTTAAATATTTTAATGGAACTATGAAAGGAATTAAATCCTTTGAATATAGAGTTTGGGCTAGATCTTATGTAAAACATAAAGGTGATTTAACTAAACTTCAAGAAATAAAGTCAAAATTAGGACATTAAATACTATATTATTAAATACCCCCTTAAGGTAATAATGATTTAGTGTGGCTTAGATTTCTAGTTAAATATAATGTTATATTACACATGAGCAAACAAAAATACAGTTACTAACATAAGGTTAATAAGAAGAATGAAGAAATAGTCCGATCTTTAGTTAAAACTAAAGCGAGTAATGATAGTAACTTTTTAATAAAATTTATGAGATTACCAACAATAATTGTTATCCTCCTTTAGCTGGTATCCAATCACACTCTGGAGCATCTGTTGATTTAGCTATCTTCAGTTTACACTTAGCTGGGATATCTTCTTTATTAGGAGCTATCAATTCAAGTAGTATTAACCTTTCCGATTACGATGTATTTATGTCCTTTACATATTTGTTTTTAAAAAATAAAAAACCAATAAATTTTAATTTTACCAATATTTCTAATTTTACTAGTAATTATCATTCAATGACTAAAGTTGATAAAGAACATTGGAAAACTATTTTAGGTAGAAAAGGAACTATCCAATTTTCTCACAAATTAGCAATTGAACAAATTAAAAGTAAGAAACCTGCAAATTTTAAAGTAATTAATGAAATATTAGCTTATTGTAAAATATCAATTAGTGAAGTAATATTAAATAGATTAATAAATGTACCAAGTATACTTATAAAAAACTTAGATATTAATGAAACCAAAAAAATTCTTAAAGATAATATTGGGTCACCTTCTAGTAAAATACAGATACCTGGTGTTTACATTTTTACACATAAAATTACTGGGGCTAAATATGTTGGATCCTCTTCACAATTAGCAATAAGATTATCTGGCTATCTAAATTATACACATAAACCAATAGGTAAATTTGTACCACTACTATTAAAAGATAAATTATCTAATTTTACTTTAGAAGTTATACCTTTGGTAGATAATTATAAATTTAGATCTGAAATAGTATTAGAGCAATATTATTTATTGGATCCTAGTTTTAATTTAAATACTGTTAGAGTAGCTAATAATCCTAGTGGTTCTAATGCTAAATCTCTGTTCATGTATAATAGAGATAAGACCATATTGTATTATTTTTCACCACAACAAAAAGATTTTATAATAAATTTTAATATTAGTCATTTTACTTTTTCTAAACATTTAAAAAATGGTTCTTATTATTTAGGTAAATATCTTTTTTCTAGAGAACCTGTATTAAATGTTAAAGTTAGTGATATCTCTATATTAGAATTAGCTTTACAGTTAGAAAAAGATAGAAAATTATTTAATAAAAATAAGCCTTTAAATAGTTTAAGTAAAACTGTTTTAATGTGTTTAGATAATAATACTTTTTCAAAGGAAATAAAAGGGGACAGTCAAAATATGCTGTTTTTTAGTATTGGAAAATGTGTAGAACATTTAAGAGGTAAAGGACTTACCGCTACCCAAACAACATTGGTTAAATACATAGATACAGGTAAAAGTTATCAAGGTTATATTTTTAAATATGTATAAATAAATATGTGTAATCTTATTGGTTAATTGGGGTTGATATAAAATTTCTAACTATATGCTGGGACCTCCTAAAGCTTTAAGTACTCATCTAAATAGTAACAATCTTAAAGATAATACAATGGACAATCAGCAGGAAACCAAATCTTTATATAATTAAAGAGAGTAGGATCCTCAGAGACTACACGTTAGACACCGTTTTATTTTTAATTTATATTTAAATTTAAATTTTTAAACGCTGAAGATATAGTCCACTTTAATTAAGAAATTAATTATTAACAAGGTCATTACTACAGTACTTAATATGAGAACTAATGGAATGAGTTTACACAAATTACCATTATTCGTATGGGCAATTTTTGTAACTGCAATCTTATTATTATTATCATTACCAGTATTAGCCGGTAAACTTATACTGCCGGCTTTAAATTCGGCTATTTGCTGGGAACTGTTTCACTTCTTTAATTTAGAAACACAATCAGCAGGAAACCTATTGGATTTAAATCTTATGGGGATCCTCAGAGACTATACGCCGGAATTAACTGTTGTAAATATTACAATGGTAAAACATTCAATAAATTCTACAATCAATAAAGAATCTAACTATAATAAACTTGGTTCCTATTTAGCAGGGCTTATAGAAGGTGATGGAACTATTGTTGTCCCAAAAACCGATAGGTCTACTAAAGGTAAATTAAATTATCCTTCAATCCAAATTGTTTTTAATTTAAGAGATTTTCCATTAGGTCAATTAATTCAAAAAGAATTAGGGACTGGATCGCTTTCTAAGAAAAAAGGAGTAAATGCTTATTTATTACAAATTAATAGTTTTGAAGGAGTTTTAAAATTAGTTAATTTGTTAAATGGTAATATGAGAACACCTAAAATAAATAGATTATACAATTTAATCGATTGGTTGAATTATAAATCTAATAATTTAAATATTATTAAAAAACCATTGGACTCTAGTCCTATTGCTTCAAATGCCTGGTTATCAGGTTTTATTGAAGCCGATGGTTCTTTTTCAATCTTTTTAAACAAAAATTCTATTAGAATAAGATTTAGTTTATGTCAATCAAGTACAAATAAATTTGGGTCTTCAAATGAATCAATAATGTGTATTATTGCAGAATATTTAGATGTTAAAGTATCTACTTATCAACGTAAAAAAGCTCCTAATTCTATAGAATTAACTGTTAAAACACAAAGTATAAAAAGTAATGATATTTTAATTAATTATTTAACAAAATTTCCTCTTTGGTCTAGTAAATTCTTAAATTATTCTGATTGGTTAAATGCATTAGATTTATTTAAAAAAGTATATAATACAAAAAATAAATCAGATGAAGTATTTAATGAAATTAGAAACATTCAAGGGAGAATGAATGACAAAAGAGTTAACTTTAATTGGGACCATTTACTAAATTTTTATAGTATTTAACAATTTAAATTATATGTAGAATCTGTTGTAAAATTTTACCTGTAATTCAAGTAAAAACAAAAAAAACTCAAATTTATAAAGATTTATCTCATTTAAAATTTGGTTCTTATTTGGCCGGTTTAATTGAGGGAGATGGATCTATTGTAATACCAAAAACTGAAAGATCAGTCAAAGGTAAAATTAATTATCCTTCAATCCAAATTGTTTTTCATTTAAAAGACTTCCCATTAGCATTAATGATTCAAAAAGAATTAAAAAATGGGTCGCTTTCTAAGAAAAAAGGAGTAAATGCATATATTTTAACTATTAATAGTTATGAAGGATTATTATTGGTAACTTCATTAATAAATGGTAATATGAGAACTCCTAAAATTTATGCTTTATATAATTTAATTGACTGGTTAAATTTAAAATTTGAAGAAATTAACATTCCTAAAAAATATTTAAATAATAGTCAGTTAGATTCTAATGCTTGGTTATCTGGTTTTATTGAAGCTGATGGCCATTTTTCTGTAAGAACTACTACTACACCTAAATATTCAAGAGTAGAATGTAAGTTTGAATTAAGTCAAAGACAAAATGATCATAATAGTAGAAGTAATTTAAATTTTCTAGAGATTATCGCTCATTATTTACTTTCTTCAGTTAAAGCTGTTAGAGTTAATAGACCTAATCCTGAATATAGGGTCAGAACAACTAGTTTAAATGGAAACTTAGTTTTAGAAAATTATTTAAGTACATTTCCTTTATTTGGTAGTAAATACTTAGATTTTAAAGATTGGATTAAAGTTTTAGATTATTTTTAATCTGGTCAATTTAAACATAAAGATAATATTGAAAATGTTATTTCAATTAAATCTTGTATGAATGATAACAGGACTGTTTTTACTTGGGATCATTTAAACAAATTTTACAACTTAGATTAATAAGAGATAGTCCCAACATACATGTGAATGTATGAGAATTGACCTTAAACATTTTATGTTTTTGAGGCTAAAAATTAGAATAATTATTTTAGTCATGGGACCTAGTCCAGTCAATCAAGATTTTATTGGGTATTACAATGTTATTAACAGATAGAAACTTTAATACTAGTTTCTATGATCCAGCCGGAGGTGGTGATCCAATATTATATCAACATCTTTTCTGGTTCTTTGGTCAACAACGGCCCTGTTCAGAATTAAATCTGAATATGAACTGCGCTGTATGCTGGAAATGTTTGGCTAATGTCATTACTACTATGAGCATAAGTGGTTTACCTATAAAATCCCGTTCTAGTGAAAATGTAATGAATACGACACAATCAGCAGGTAACCAACGACGCTTTGTAAGTAGTCAAGTAGGAACCTCAGAGACTACACGCGCAGCAACTAATCCTTTTTCTAAATCATTTTGTGAATGGTTAGCCGGTGTAATAGATGGTGATGGTAGTTTACAAGTTAGTAAACAAGGTTATACTAGTCTTGAAATTACTATGGGACTAGAAGATTTAGCACTACTTCGTTATATCCAAGATAAACTTGGAGGAAGTATAAAAATGCGTAGTGGAGCAAAAGCTTATCGTTATCGACTTCATAATCGAGAAGGTATGATTACACTTGTTAACTCTATTAATGGACATATTAGACATACTTCACGTCTTTTACAATTACATCGAGTTTGTCAACAATTAAATATCTCTGTCTTAGAATCAGTACCTCTTACATCTTCAAGTTATTGGTTTGCTGGTTTTTTTGATGCTGATGGAACCGTTGGGTTTAGTATAAAAAATTTTAGACCTCAATTAAGTATAAGAGTTACTAATAAATTATTAGCAGATATTCAATGGTACAAACAGGTTTTTGGTGGGTATATTTATTATGATAGTAGTCAAAATGGTTATTATCAATGGTCAGTGCAAAGTCGTGAAGATCTTATCAAAATGAAAGATTACTTTAAAGGTAAATGTCGAAGTCATAAATCACATCGTTTTTTCCTTATAGATGAGTATTTAAATTTAAAAGGTCTTAAAGCGTTTTTTGAAGATAATATTCACCATAAGGCATGGCAAGCATTTTTAGTTAAATGGCAAAAGTTGAAGAGATAGTCCATTCTATTTCAGTCTTTTAATTAAGAAAAGGAGATAGAAGCACCCAGAAGTTAAAGATATAGGCTTCTTAACGTTGCTGTATGCTGGAACCACTCCGCTATTTAGTTTTAAACACTCCATCTTAAATGAAACAGTAAAAGAGTTAAAACAATGGAGTCAATCAGCAGGTAACAGTTTTGTTAATCAAAATGGAACCTCAGAGACTTTACGCAACGAAACTGTAGTCAAAACAGAAAATGTAAAACTTATTTCTGATCATGTCCCTAAACATTTAAAACCAGTTAATGATGAGTCATTTGGTCATTATTTAGCCGGTTTAATAGAAGGGAATGGTAATTTTAATAGTACACAACAACTTGTCATTGTATTTAATTTCCTGGATGCTTCCTTAGCTTATTATATAAAAAATAGATTAGGTTTTGGAAGTGTTAAGAAAGTGAAAGATAAAAATGCTTTTCTTCTTGTAATATCAGCTAAAAAAGGTATAGAGAAAGTAATCCATTTAATAAATGGGAAATTGATAACTGATTATAAATATAATCAAATAATTCAAAATATACTAAATCATAGTAGTTATGCTGATTTTAAAAAAGAAATTGATTTTAAATTAAATTTAAACAAAGATTTAAAAAACCACTGGTTAGCAGGTTTTTCTGAATCAGATACTAGTTTCCAAATAAAAATACTTAATCGAAATAATAAAGTTGAAGTAAGATTAAATTTTCAAATCGATCAAAAAAATAAAGATGTTTTATTATTAATTAAAGATTTTTTAGGAGGTAATATAGGTTATAGAAAAAGTCAAGATATTTATTTTTATGGTTCAACCAGTTTTGGTTCCGCTAAAAATGTAATTAATTATTTTGATAAATACCATTTATTATCTAGTAAACATGTAAACTATTTAAAGTGGAGAAAAGCATATTTAATCATTCAAAATAAAGATCATTTTACGGAAAATGGTCAAGATAAATTGATTAAATTAAAAAATACAATGGATAGGTTAAGTGATGCTACAGTTTAAGATAGAGTCCTAACAAGGACGTAAGTTCTTGAGTATTCATGCACCCCTCTTCAAGGGTATGAATAGATTGTTTTAACTATTCGATGAATCAAAATTTTTGTTATATCTTAATTATCCCTGGATTTGGTATTGTAAGTCATGTAGTGTCTACATTTTCAGGTAAACCAATCTTTGGTCAAACAATTCTTATGAATGGCCCTTATATTAACATTTTTTCCCGATGTTATAATATCGCAACATACTATATGCAGGAAGGAGTGGCTATTCTGTTTAGTACTAAAGGTAAACGATTTTTCGTAATTAGCTTAGTATTTTTAGTAATAATCTATTCAGTACTCTCTAATCCGCAGGTAACCAACGCACAGTTGATCTTATATTTATTAAATATTAATAATGAGGATCCAAGCATGTTAGTAGGAACCTCAGAGACTGTACGTATGTTTTCTACTTGTCTATGTTCTAAAAATGAACATAATAAAGGGAATGACGATGCTGATTTAAAAGTTCGTCAATGGATTGCTGGTGTTATTGATGGTGATGGAAATTTTCATATTTCTAAGAAAGGTTATGTGGAACTTTCTGTAGTAATGGAACCTCGTGATATTGCTTGTCTTTATAAAATTAAACAACGATATGGAGGTTCTGTAAAAGCTACTTCACATGCTAAAGCTGTACGTTTTCGATTACATCATATGGCTGGTATTCAACAAGTCATTAAAGATGTAAATGGTTTCATTCAAAATCCTGTACGTTTACATCAATTTAAAAAGGTTTGTAACCTCTATAATGTAGAAACTATACCTTCAGTTGAACTTAAATATGATAGTGCATATCTTTCAGGTTTATTTGATACAGATGGTAGCGTATATTTCAATAAACAATCAATGCAAGTTTTTATCACTGTTACACAAAAGGGTAGAGAATTACTCGATATTTTAGTTCCTGTTTATGGTGGAGTGATACAATCTTCTAACAAGAATGCTACTGCTTTTAAATGGACAGTATCTAAAAAAATGGATGTTCTTAATCTAATTGATAATTACTTTCACTGGAATAATTGTGTCTCTGCCAAAAACAAAAAATTTGGTTTGGTAAAGCATTTTTATTATCTATCTTCAATTGGTGCTCTTAAAGCTCCAGAGGATTCAGTTCTAAGTCGAAGTTTTATCAGTTTTGTTAAACGATGGGAAGCAACCAACAATTTAGACAGTTAGAAAAAGAGACAGTCCAATATTACCGGCATTTCATTAATGCGGTAAATTATTGTATTTAGGAATGGTTTATGCAATGTTCTCTATTGGTATTTTAGGGTTCTTAGTATGGAGTTTCTTTTTTTCTTCAATGCAAAGAGAAGAATTGGTGGCTCTCTCTTACCGTGAGGTAGGAGTAACAAATCTCGCTGTATGCTGGGACAGTTTTACGCTACTTGGTACCTTTAGTTGTAAAAATCTAAGTAGTCATACTCAATCAGCAGGGAATCGTAACTTTACTAGAAATACGAGCTCCTCAGAGACTATAAGCGAGATATCTTGTCAAAATTTTAATACATTTCATAAACTTTATAGTGAACTAGGCTTTACTAGTAAAATTTCAGACCATTGGTTATCATGGTTTGTAGGGTTTTCAGAAGGGGATGGAGCGATTCTTAATAATAAGGGACGGCCACGTTTTGTACTAACACAAAAAGAAGAATCTATTCTTAATCACGTCAAAAATACTCTAGATTTTGGAACAGTTCGTAAAATTGATACAGGAGGAACAGTATATTATCGATATATAGTAGAAGACTTTAAAGGAGTACTTCTTCTAGCACTTATCTTTAATGGGAATCTGTGTATTACACATCGGGTAACACAATTAGGTAAATGGCTTACAGATATTAATTTAAAACTGTCAACACCAGGTTCAAAAATCTATTGTCTATGTTCTTCTATAACTCTAATAACTATTCTATTTAAACCTAGTCTAACAAATGCTTGGCTATCTGGATTTACTGAAGCAGAAGGTTGTTTTAATGTATCCATTACTAAACGTGATAATACTGTAAGTGGTTACCGTGTTAGTCTTCGTTTTTTACTTGATCAAAAAAATTCTCTTTATCTTCTTACATTTATACGTAATCTATTTGGTTATGGTAAAGTAATTGTACGAAGTAAAGATATGTATCGTTTTTATTGTGATACATTTATAGGGTTATCTTCTGTTAATTCTTATTTTAGCTCATTTCCACTTAAAAGTAAGAAATCTATATCATATGCTAACTGGTTTAAAGTGTATCAAATGGTGATAAATAAAGAACATTTAACAACACAAGGTCTAGAAAGAGTACGTGCAATAAAAAAAACAATTAACATTAACAATTCTCTAACTAATAAAACAGGTTCTGCTAAACCTTAAACCTAATACATAAATGACAAGATAAAGATATAGTCCAATCCTATTCGTGAGAATAGTTCTAATAAATGTCTTAGGACATTATAAAACTATTAGAAACTTTGCACCACATGTTCGCTGTTGGTTTAGATGAATTTTGAAATTTAATTCTTTACTCACAGCTTATAGGCGTAAAAATAGTAAATAATAAACCCTTTATTTCAAATGAAGTAAAGGAAATTTTATTTGGTTCTCTCTTAGGAGATGGTAAATTAGAATTGCCTCCTAGAGGGTTAAATGCTAGATTTGGTTTTACACAAAGCTTAGATAAAAAGGATTATTTTTTAAGTGTGTTAAATTCTTTACCAGAAATATGCACTGGAAAGTATAGAGAAACGTTTTATTTAGATCAAAGAACTGGTAAAACTTATACAAATTTAAACTTTTGAAGTAAATCTCTACCTGTGTTAAATGAGTTTTATTTAAAATTTTATGATGGTAAAGTAAAAATAGTTCCTTTAGACTTATCTTTATTGACACCTCTTGCCCTAGCTCATTGGGTAATGCAAGACGGATCGAGAGGAACTTCTAAGGGTTTATATATTTGTACAGATAGTTTTACTCATGCTGATGTTCAAAGACTTAGTCAGTATTTAAGTAATAAATACTATATTAAATGCTCTATCCATAAATCTGGAGGAAACTATAGAATTTATATTTTAGCTAAATCTGTAGAGACAGTTAAAAATCTTATTTTGCCTTTTATGCATAAAACTATGACCTATAAGTTGGGAGTATAGCTAAATTCCTTACGTCGTCCACATTTGAAAGAGTATGGAGTATAATTTCCCTATATGCAAGAAACTATTTAAAAATTAGTGTACGATTACTCCTATTTTATCAGAAGATAAAAGGAAAATAATATAGAGTACGTGAAAATCACTAAATCTTATACAACTTGCAGGTAACCAACACATATTTGATCTTATTTTTTTTATTAAATATTAATAATGGAGATCCAAGCATGTTAGTAGGAACCTCAGAGACTACACGGGAAAATCCCTAGCCAATATCTAAAATTGAAGGGATAAGACATAGTCCAAGTTAAGATTTAATTAAATTAAATATATGCTTAGGCGAATTTATTAAGGTCTAAGCATAGTTTATTTTAAAGGATAAAATCTTAATAGGTAGATACTAGAGCATACTTTACTGCGGCTACAATGGTAATTGCTGTACCTACTGGAATTAAAATCTTTAGTTGGTTAGCTACTTTATACGGAGGAAGTTTAAGATTTACTACACCTTTACTATTTACTTTAGGTTTCTTAGCATTATTCACAATAGGTGGATTGACAGGAGTAGTATTAGCTAATGCATCAATGGATATAGCATTACACGATACATACTACGTAGTAGCTCACTTCCATTATGTATTATCAATGGGAGCTGTATTTGCTCTATTTGCTGGATTCTATTTCTGGACACCAAAAATCATAGGTTTAACATACAATGAATTATTAGGAAAAATTCACTTCTGGACATTATTTGTAGGGGTTAACTTAACATTCTTCCCTCAACACTTCTTAGGTATATCTGGTATGTTTGAAATAACATCTTGTACAAATGAAAATATCTTGTTATCTGCTATTTCTTTTTTTCCTTTGGGTCCTTTTGTAAAACCAATATTTTTAAATGAACCTGTTAGAGTTTATTACCCTAAATTAAATAAAAATCTTATTGGAACTGATAATAAAAAAAGAGTTGTAATCTACCAGTGGACTAATTTAATAAATGGTCATATATATATAGGTAGTGCTTCTACAGGTTCTACAAGATTGCTAAATTACTTTAGCCCTAGTGTTCTATTAAGAAATTTGCCTATATATAACAGCTTAAAAAAATATGGACATAATAATTTTTGTTTAGCTATATTAGAAGATTTAGGATTATTGAAACAAGTATCAAAAAAGTTTATATTAGAAAGAGAACAATATTACTTAGATATTTTATTTACAAAATATTTAGATAGAAAATTAAATCTTTCTCCTACAGCAGGAACAACCTTAGGATTTAAACATTCTTCTATTTTTAAATTAGATAGAAAGGGTAGCTTAAATCCTATGTTTGGTAAAACTTTTTCTTCTGAATTCCTTTCAATGCAAACAAGAAATAGAAAAGGAAAAAACAATCCTTTGTTTGGAACTGTAAAATCTCCTGCTACAATAGCAAAATCACAAAAATTAGTTTACGTATATGAAGCTGAAACTCTAAAAAGAATTGGCGTATTTTCTACAGTTGAATGTTCTAAACATTTAAAAATGGGAAAAGATACTTTAACTAAATATTTAAATAGCAAACTTCCTTTCAAAGGAAAAATATTTTCAAGCGTACAATTAGATTAATTTTTCATGCCTCTATGGTATAATTTAAAATACCATTAGTAAATTGGGTGAATTGCAAGGATATCCTAAAATCTGTGGTGTGTTTTAAGAACACTATTCTAGGACAATTTGCAGCGAAGTTTATTTCAATACCTCCATAATTTAAAATTTTTATTAAGTGCGACTTGAACACTTGAGGAGTAGGAATAAAAACGTTCAACGACTAGCAAGTGAGTAGTATTAACAATAATCTTGCACTCTATATTATTTACAATAATATAGTTAGCGCCCAATCATCCCTAAATCTTTTAAGGTCCTTTAGGACATATGGGATGAATGACATAGTCTGAACCTTTACTTTTTTAAGCACAATAAATAAGTAGAAATTATATAGAACTTAACTTAATTGTATTATTAATATACTATTTTCTTAGCTATGTAATTTTCCGTAAGGAAAGGAGCCTTAATTGCGTCTTATAAGATCTATATTAAGGATTAACATAATTGATGCCTAGAAGAATACCAGATTATCCAGATGCTTTTGCTGGATGGAATGCGGTTTCTAGTTTAGGATCTTTAATTTCAGTAGTGGCTACAGTATTATTTGGTTATATTATTTACGATATCTTTGCTAATGGTAAAGCAGTTAATAATAACCCTTGGTTAGTGCCTTCATACTTTACTTCTACAAATGAATTTAATAATGAAGCACAAACAGCTAATACATTAGAATGGTCAGTACAAAGTCCTATCCCATTCCATGCATTTAATATATTACCTGTTCAATCTTAAATTAAAGAAAGAATTTTTGGTATTGTTAAATACTTTGGGTATTAATCTAGATGAATCTGCCCCCTTAAAAGTTCAGTTGTCTTTCTTTTTTTTTACTTTCAATCATGATTTTATTAAATGTAATAAATATTTGTATATATTTGTTATCAATTTATATAGTTAGTTTTGATAAAATAAAAAATAAAAAGAAAGTATTTTTAATACATAAATTATTAAGATATTAAAATAATATTATAATAAGTTTTAATACTTAAATTAATCTTAACTTTAGTTTTAAATAATTTTAATATAAAAAACTAATTTATAATTGATATTTATTCTTTTTAGGATATCATCAAAAAATTTTAATGAGATCGAAATCTTAATAATATTCTATAAAATATTACCCCCTCCACTCTCTAAAATAGAGTAATCTATTTTAAACTCTTTCTTATTTAAAATCAATATATTCAGTTTAAATCATTTTATAATTTTCAAGAAATGAAAATGAAACTCAAATTCATTGAATAAAAATGAATTTAAAATAAATAAATAAATTATGCTTATATCATTATTACTTGTGCCTTTAATCGGGTCTCTGTTATTACTATTCATTCCAGAAAATAATTCTCAAAATGAAGGGAGAATGAAAGTAATAGCTTTATCAACATCTTTAATAAATCTATTCATTTCTATTTTATTATGGGTTCAATTTGATTCAAATATAAGTGGATATCAATTTATATTAGAATTTAACGAATTAAGTTTCTGTCATTTTAATATAGGAATAGATGGGATTTCATTATATTATGTGTTACTGACAACCTTTGTAACTCCAATTGCTTTATTATCAAACTATAAAAATATATACAAAAATGTTAAATACTTTTTAATTTCATTTTTAATTTTAGAAACTTTACAAATAGCATTATTTGTAGTATTAGACTTATTCTTATTTTATATCTTTTTTGAAAGTGTATTACCAGTATTATTTATCGTAATAATAGTATACGGTTCGGGTGTAAATAGAATAAGAAGTGCTTTATTATTCTTTTTATATACTTTAGCTGGATCTTTATTTATGTTACTAGCTATTTTACAAATTTATAGTTATGTAGGTTCTACAGATTTCCAATTTATATCATTAAATGAAATAAGTTTAGAAAGTCAAAAAATTTTATGGTTGTCACTCTCCTTCAGCAAGAGAGACATGACCAACAGATTAATTCATTCAAGTAATAGCACTTTAAATATTGGGAGAGAATGTAAAAGTTTAGTAGTTTATTTGTCTCCTACTTCTATGGGCTCTACCCTAAAATATAAGGGTTTTACCTCAAAACTTAGAGAAATGTGTCAAATTCCTGTGCATTTACATTCTATCATATTGGGGGTTCTTTTGTCAGATGGCTGGTTATATAAAAATAAATCTGGTAAAACTTTATTGGCCCTAAAACAAACTAATTTTGAATATCTTTGGTTAGTTTATACTAAACTTTCTCATTACAGTAGATCACTACCTATTACAACTAAAACATCTCTTAACGGTAAAAAGTTTACCAGTGTTATGTTTGCTACTAGAGTTTATCCTTGTTTTACCGAATGGTATAATATGTTTTACCAAGAAGGAAAAAAAGTAGTGCCTTTAGATTTATATAATATGTTAACTTATGAAGCATTAGCCCATTGGATTATGGGAGATGGAACTAAAGTTAATAAAGGTCTGACTCTCCAAACTCAATCATTTACTATTCAAGAGTGTGTATATATTATAAGTATATTAATACATAAATTTAACTTAAAATGTAGTATACATATGCAAAGAAATCAACCTACTATTTATATTTCAAGTAAAACTATGGAAAAACTTAGACCTTTAATTATACCATATATGTGTAGTAGTATGATGTATAAAATAGGTGTAGACTCCAAATAAATTTAAAGAACAATGATTTTATTACTATGAATTATTTCTGAGTGGCAAACTCGAGAGACCTCTTAAAGTGAGAATAAGTAATTACTTTAAGAATATCGTCGAACTAAGTCAATGGTTGGAAACTATCATTGTAAAAGCGTAGAGGCCAAACGCCACAAGATCATCTAAGTAACAATAAAATTGTTATATGAGATTTTAAGAAATGGTCCGGTTCACCGGTGACGGATTTTAGCTTAACACCTAAATAAGATATGAATACCATGACCTCAGAACAGTATACAATCGTATTCATATTGAGAAGATAAGCCAGCTGTATCTGAAATGATAAAAGGCCTAACCCTGAGCATTTTTCTTAGCATTTGCGGTTAAAACACCTTTATGGCCTTTAACTGGTTGGTTATATAGAGCTCATGCTGATAGTCCTTTAGCCGGATCTATATTATTAGCTGGAACTATATTGAAATTTGCTACTTATGGTTATATTAGAGTTTTAATCAATTTACTGCCTGATGCTTCTCATTATTTTGGCCCTTTAGTTCAAACTATTGCTGTAGTAACTTTAATTTATTCTTCTTTAGCTACTATCATACAACAAGATACTAAATCTTTAATCGCTTATTCAAGTATAGCTCACATGAGTGTTGTCATTTTAGGTTTATTCTCTAACAGTATTCAAGGTATTGAAGGTGCTATATTATTATCTTTAGCACATGGGTTTGTTTCTCCAGCATTATTCATATGTGTAGGTGGAATCATTTATGAAAGAACAGGGACAAGAATTATTCATTATATGAGAGGTTTAGTTACATATATGCCAGTATTCACTATTTTATTCTTTATTTTTACTTTAGCCAATACTGGTATTCCTTTATCTTTAAATTTTTTAGGAGAACAATTATCTTTAATTGGTATTTGGAATAATAGTCCAATAGTTGCTGCTGTCGGTGCTACAGGTATTGTATTTTCTGCTTGTTATTCAATTTATTTATATAATAGATTATCTTATGGTTTATATTCTCCTCATTTAAAACCAGTACAAGATATAACTAGATTAGAATTTAATTTATTAGTAGCTTTATTAATACCTACAATTATTTTAGGTATATTCCCTAATGTAATATTAGATTCTCTTCATTTATCTGTAAGTTCTTTATTATATTTAATATAATTTTACAATTATCCCCCTTATCCCTATAAAGCTAAATAAAAATTTAATTTATATGCTGAGGTAAAAATCAAAAATATAAATTAAAATATTAATTATCTATTAGCTTAAAACTTTATTTATCAATATTATAAATATTTTATAAAACATTATATTTACTACTAATAAAATAATTAGTAGAAAAAGGTGAAACGAATGTATATTACCGAGAATCTAATGGATAAATAAGGTAGTTATTTTAAATAGCTCAGTTATGGAAAGTAAAAAATAAATTAACCAACGTTAATTAATAAAACATTCAATATGTTTATCAATACTACCCTTAGTATCAGTTTAATAATAAAGTTTATCTATTTAATTTTTTTTATTCTAATTACTATTTATTTACTTTCATTGGAGGATGAAATTAATACAAGGGTTAATAGTAAACCACTACGACAAAGTAGTGGTAAATTATCCAAACATTTAAGAGATGGCATTCTTCTTTATGGGCCTGCATTAATTGCATACCAAAGTTTAATAGATAAATGGTCTTCTACTGATACCAGTTCTAACTCTAAAACAGCTCCAAAAGAAAACGAATCTCAAACAATTGCTACCCCCAAAGAAAACGATAATAAATTGGAAATAAAAAACTTAAAAGCTACCATCCAAAATCAAAAAGAAGAAATAGGCATACATAAAGCTCATATAAAAAACTTAGAAAGTGAAAAAAAAACAATAGAAACTCGACTACAAGAAAAATATGAACAAATCATCTCTACAGCTAAAAATTATGTTAACTCAAAAGAAAAAGTTACTTTTTCTTTTGATAAATTAAACGAAATCGTACAGCTTAAAGCTAAAAATTCTGGTGCTTCTTTAACAAAAGAAGAAGAAGACCTAGTAAAATTAGAAGCAAAAAATAGAAAAGAAGTATTAGATGCAACTAATGCCCAAAAAGAATGTGAACAAGCAATAAAAAACTACTTAAACAAAGATAAACCTTCAAAAAGTAGTGTAATCGACTTTGATTTACAATCTTTTTTAAATTCATTATCTACAGAAGAATTATTAGCTTTTGCTGGTATCTTATTAAATAGTTTAGTCTTAAGTCATACGATCTCTATTATATTAACACTGTATGGTGATTACCTTATTAACAAATTTAATTTGGAAAACCGATACCCAAGATTAGCCAAATTAATTAACCTAAGAAGAACATTACAAGCTTATTATTTAAGAATAAGTTTCATTTGGATTTTTTTAGCTGTGATACCGCAACTAGTTGTTTACATTATGATCTTAGAACCTAGACTAGGGGAAATTTTTAATATTTTTATGTAATGCTTTATAAATAATTTCCCCATTTTAAGGTGTAATAACCCACAATCTAACTCTTGACCACAACTATAAGGTTAATCATAAGGTTTACTTTGTTTTATAATGGTTGTAATTAATTTATATTTATCTTAAAAATTTTAAATAAGTTATTATTAATAATTTGTTTATTTTTACCTCTGTGAAAAATTGTTTTAAAATTTAAATTTTTTATTGAAAACAAAATGTTTTTTTTAAGTTGTTTAAGAGATAATTTTTAGGAACAAATATCTTTAAATTAAAATAAATTTAATCTTCCCCCTATTTTTTACCAATTGTAACCATTGGTTATATTGTAATAGCTAGCCTATGGTAATGAACCTGTTTATTAATAATAAATAAGTTAAGAGATGTTCTTTAACTTTATTTATTTCAAATTTAATAAAAACTATTATTTCTTATTAAGATTAATAAGATTAATACGCTCCAATTTTTGTTAGGGGTTAATTGAAATTTTAATTATAAGTAGTATTTTTTTTTTAACTTAAATTAAAAAAATATATTTAAATACTTGTGTGTATAAAAATATGTATCCTAATTGTTAAATTATAAAATTTTATAAAATTATTTGGTATCAATGTAAATAACAATTAACAATAATTGTTTAATAATTATATATAACATAAAAATTAATTCTAAAAATTTGGACAATGTCATATAACATTAATGTTATAATTTACCTTCTTTCATTTATAGTTTTAATATTTTTATTACATTAAATATAATATATAAAACATATATAAAATTATATATAATAGTTATCCGAGAATAAAACTTCTTTAAATATTCAATCTAATAATAAATTAAAATAAATTATTAAAATAAAACACTGAAAATAAGGTCTGATAAAATATAAGTGTAAAAGAGTATTTAATATAAAATATTATTAAAGGGGATATCTGATAATTGGTAATCAATTGTAGTTGCATTACAAGTATGATAGTTCGAGTCTATCTATCTCCATATAAACTATTATAAAACCTAATGATAGTTAGCTTCAGTTGCTTAATGGTAAAAGCGTTAATTTGAAGCATTAAAGAAGTGAGTTCAATTCTCTCCTGAGGCACTATATCTTATTTTTAAAAATAAAAAGTTTATAAAAGTAAGTTAGCCAAAATAGTTTAAATGGTTAAAACGGATTCCTTGTAAGAATCTAATACTGGTTCAATTCCTGTTTTTGGCTTATGAGTTGTAGTTTAATTTGGGAAAACACCATTTTTTGGAGGTGGCTTATATCAGTTCGAATCTGGTCAACTCAGTATGAATATTCTCTACGGAGAAATAATATATAGGGATATTAAAAAAATATGTAATTTATATTAATAGTTTATATTAGGAAACAGAACTCGATTGGTTGAGTGTCTCCCTTTTAAGGAGAATGGTCTTGGTTCGATCCCAAGTGTTTTCATACTTATAAAAAATAGGATATAGTAATTTTATATAAATAGCTAATGTAAATTAAATAATTATGTTTTTTATTTTATTAGAATTAATATTTAGGGCAGGTGATCCGATTGGTAATGGTGGTTTTCTGTAAAAAAATTGGTTTATACCGTAAAAGGTTCGATTCCTTTACTGCTCAATTCAATTTTTAATAATTCTTATTAAGACTGTAGCATAATAGGTTAATGCAATTCGCTCATAATGGATCTTATAAGGGTTCAATTCCCTTCGGTCTTATTTTATTGTAAATATAATATTTTTATTATATTTTTTATATTATAGAAATATTTGTATATTCTCTTTAAAGGGCATTTGGTCGAGTCTGGTTTATGGCGCTTATCTTGAAAATAAGTACTTCTAAAAAAAGTCGTGAGTTCAAATCTCACAGTGCCCGATCAAATCAAAAATGACTCAAATCATTATATTCACTTTGAATAAAAATACAATAATAAAAAAATTTAAAAAATAAATTAGTAAAAGAGGTAATATTAGTTTAATTGGCAAAATAACGTCTTGTGGCGACGCTGATCAGAGTTCAAATCTCTGATTTTACCCTTTAAATATTTAGAATGGTATAGAGTCATTCATTTATCTTAAAAGAGAGTTAAGATAGTTAAAACTGGGATTAACTCATTTAATTTAGTAAGGTTATAAGTATAATTAAATATAATAGATACCTGAAGGTATGGTATAAAAAAATATAATTTTTCTTTTTCAAAATACAGTAAATTTACATATAAATTATCAGTTCTAACACTTTAGTTTGTTTATTTTAATTTTATATTATTGTGCAATATGATGACCTATATTTACTTATTAATTTTTATAGTAAATTCAGTTCCTATTTACAAAACTATTCTTACAATTATCTAACTCCCTATCTCGATTAGCTGATATAGTTTAACTGGTTAAAACTTATCATTCATGACGATAAAATAAAAGTTCAATTCTTTTTATCAGCTTTTTGTTACCGATAAAACCTACTTTAAAAGAAAGTAATAATCTATTTTACGTCTTACTTTAAATTTCCACTAAAAATGTTTGAATTAATAAAAAATAAAAGTTGAATTGAGATATAGAGACAGGGTTGTAATAAAGTCAACCGATGGATTACTAAATTCTTTTAACTTAACAGAATTCAAAAGATAGTAAAAAACATATTTATTCTTTTTGTGATGGTGATATAACCTTCCATAGTTTAACTTTCAAATTTTTTTAACTTTAAACTAATAAAACAAAATATTAACATTGTTTAATGAGAAATTTATCACAATAGATTTAGTTGAACATCACCCCACACTTTGTGGAAACTAAATTAATCTTTAGTCTTTATATACACAATAAGTAGTAGTTGTACTTTAAATATAAAAGTATCTTTCCATTAAAATATTATTTGATAAGGAGTATTAAGCTTTATTAATTAATATACATATATAACTATATTATTATACTATAAATATATCCTATTTATAGATATCTACTTTGTTTTATAGTAACAAGGATTTACCTTTATAAAATTTTTGTAAGGAATAAAAAAAAATATAACCAAAAAATGATAAAAATTAAATAAACACACAATATGTTATTAAATACAAACCAATTAATGGTAAATTCACCATTAGAACAATTTGAAGTTACTAATTTAATAGGAATAAATGCACCTATATTAGGATATTTAAATATTACATTAACTAATTTAGGGTTATACTCTTTATTAGTTTTATTTTTAATAATTGGAATACATTATGCTGGTAATAATGAAGTTAAATTAGTACCAAGTAAATGGTCAATTGTTTTAGAAAGTTTATATGCTAGTATCCATTCAATGGTAAGAGAACAATTAGGTAAAGAAGTGTACTTACCATTTATTTACTCAATCTTCTTTTTCATCTTAATAGCTAATTTAACTGGTAACATACCTTATTCATTTACTATAACTACTTCTATTATAGTAAGTATTGGTTTCTCTTTCACTATTTTAATAGCAGTAACTATTTTAGGTTTAAGTATTCATAAATTACACTTCTTTTCATATTTTGTACCATCTGGGACACCTTTAGCTTTAGTACCTTTATTAGTATTAATTGAATTAACTAGTTATTTAGCTAGAGCTTTCTCTTTAGGTATCAGATTATTTGCTAATATGGTTGCTGGTCATACTTTAATGAAAATTTTAGCAACATTCTTATATCAAATGTTTAATGCTAGTTTCATTGTAGCTATATTAACTTTAATTCCATTTACATTATTCTTGGCTATTATGACATTAGAATTAGCAGTATCTGTAATTCAAGCTTATGTATTTACAATTTTAACATGTTCTTACATTAAAGATTCAATTAATTTACATTAATCTAAAATCTGTATTCAGTCTTTATATTCATTATTCATTTTAATAAATCAAAATATAAATAAAGTTAAAAAAGGGGAAAGTATTTAACTATAACAATAATTATTATATTCCCCCCCCCCTTTAATTATGTCTAGTTTCATAATAATAAATCTAAATTTAATACTTCTATTAAAAGATTTCCACCTCACAATTTTTACTCTGACTACTCCTATTACTACTTATAGTAAAGAGAAATATACGATAATAAAAAAAATAAATTACCGGTAGAACTATAAAATTGTTCATATTCTTTTCTCCATGGTTTATATTAGGTTATACTGAAGCAGGCACTAATTTTTATATAGTAATAACCCCAAATCCTAAAGTATCACCTAAATTTGGATTTAGATTAACCTCTAAGTATTTAGATATTGTATTTTTATTTAAAATTTTATTTTGATCAGGTTCTTTATAAAAAAAGATACTTAAGTATTTACTTTAGAAATCTCAAGTCAAAAAAACAAAATAAAAATAATACCTTTATTTTATTTATATCCTTTAAAGGATACAAAATACTATAATTATTTAAATTGGGGATATAGTTTTATAGAATTTAAATTAAATAAATATTTAAATGCTATAATTGAATTTAATAGAAAGAATTAAATATAAAAATTATAAACTTAATAATCTAAAATCAGAATTTAAATTACCTATCAAACACCTTAATAATATTGACGGCCATATATTCTTTAATGAATTTTTCTCTCCTAATGAAACTATAAATAAAATTAGTGTAAGTTCATATAACATGAAACCATAAAATGAGTCACCATGGTAATTTAAATAGAAAGTACTTAGTCTAATTAATACTAATATACTAAATACAATTAAAGAAATGTTAAATATTAAATAAGCGATAAAGAATTTTAGTACTTCTTTATTTTTTTTAATTTCTTTTTTAAAGAATGGTATCCCCATTAAAGGTATTAAAGTTAATCTACATAATAGATTTATACCTACGAATAAAGAATAAAATATTCCTGAAAACCATATCAATATTAATATTTTAGGATAATTGTTTAAACTTATAAAAATATCTTCTCTTAAGAATAAAGTAAGTATACCAAATATTAAGATTAAAAAACTTTGAAATAAATTCATACCATTGTAACCAGTTTGTAATTTTAAGATTTTATAATAATTACTTAAAATTAATTTTATTGTATTTTTAATTTTTATAAACATTTTCTTTTCTTTTTCTTAATTGTTTAAATTTGTAAGCATTTAGAATAAGTTAATATATACTTAATATTTAATACTTATCAAATTAAATATAAGGCTAACAAATTAGCGAGATTAAATATTTTTATATTAAATAAATAAAACCAAGGTAAGGGGGATATAATTAAACAAAATTATAAATAGCAATTAAGATAATAATAATAATAGTAAAGAATATATCTAATAATAATAGATATTTAGTAATTTTTCTACGATAAGAAATAAATTTATCTAATAACTCTGATTTACCATTTAAATGATCAAATAAAATATTACCTGATAAAGTACATAAAATAGCAAATAAGTTCCATATGATAAGAATTAAACCACCATAATTTACAAACATGTCCATCTCTACACTATTAGGTAAAAAATTTAATGTATCTCCTAAGAAGTTATTATTGCCTAAAATTTTATATACATAATCCTTGAAACCGTTTAAATAATCATTTAAACTTTGTAGTTCATCTGCTATACTTTGGGCTGTTTCTTCTACTGTTGTAGTGTAGTTAGTTATAGTTTCTTCAGATATTTCTTCTCCATTATCTAAAGATCTTCTAATATTTTCACCTTCATCAATAAGAGTACTTTTAGTATTTTCTAAATCTAATACTCTTGTTTTATTTTGTTGGTATATTACCATTTGTTCTTTAAACTCTTTTGATTGTTGATGTATTTCTTGATTATTAGGGAATTTTATTAATTCATCTATAGTATTTATATTATCATTATTACTTTGTTTTTGTATTTCTATTAATTTTGTTTTTTCTTTAACATCTTCTGTAAGTGAATCTATAGTTTTACCTTGATTATATATAACATATTTATCTCTAATTTTACTTATGATTCCCATTGAAGTTGTTAAAATGAAGATAATATTATTACTACCTCTAGTACCTCTTTCACCAATTGAAACGGTTATTATTTTACTTAAATAATAATTTAATACATTATTCATATTTTTTAATTTTAATACTGTTTTATTTTAAATATTAATTTATTTAAGAATAGATTTATCTATC